GCCTGGTTTATTAGCTAAAGCTAACCGAGGTATCTTATACGTAGATGAGGTTAATTTACTAGATGATCATTTAGTTGATATTTTATTAGATTCGGCAGCATCAGGTTGGAACACAGTAGAAAGAGAAGGTATTTCTATACGCCACCCTGCACAATTTGTTCTAGTTGGTTCGGGTAACCCGGAAGAAGGTGAATTACGCCCCCAACTACTTGACCGTTTTGGAATGCATGCTGAAATAAGAACTGTCAAGGATCCTGATTTAAGGGTAAGAATTGTAGAAGAAAGAACTTTATTTGATCTAAACCCTTATGCTTGGGTAGATAAATATAAGGACCAACAGGATTTATTAAAGAAAAAAATTATTGATGCTCAAAATATTCTAGATACTGTTGAATTACCTTATGATTTTAGGGTAAACATTTCAAAAGTATGTAGTGAGCTTGATGTTGATGGATTAAGAGGTGATATAGTTACTAATAGGGCTGCTAAGGCTTATGCTGCATTCCAGGGCAAAAAAAATGTTGCTATGGAAGATATTCAGAAAATCATTGTTTTATGTTTACGTCACCGACTAAGAAAGGATCCTTTAGAATCTATTGATTCTGGTTATAAAGTTAAAAAAGTTTTTGAAGAAATTTTTGAAATCGTGTAATCAATTACCTATAATGAATGGTATCATTTAAAATTTGATACCTTTCTTTTATTTTTTGACTAAAGTAATTATAAGATTCTATGCTATAATAAAGATTATAATAAAGCCGGGATAGCTCAGTTGGTAGAGCAGTGGATTGAAGATCCTCGTGTCACCAGTTCAAATCTGGTTTCTGGCAATTAAGTTTAATTGTGTTTGATAAACTTTTAATTTCAAAAGCTAATTATATTTATGGGTAAGGTTTATGATTGGTTTGAAGAAAGATTAGAAATTCAATCAATTGCTGATGATATTACAAGTAAATATGTTCCTCCGCATGTTAATATTTTTTATTGCTTTGGGGGTATTGTTTTTACATGTTTCTTAGTTCAAGTTGCAACAGGGTTTGCAATGACATTCTATTACAGACCCAGTATTAGTGAGGCTTTTTCTTCGGTTGAATATATTATGACTGAAGTAAACTTTGGATGGTTAATTCGATCTATTCATCGCTGGTCTGCAAGTATGATGGTACTTATGTTAATTTTACACGTTTTCCGAGTTTATTTAACTGGAGGGTTTAAAAAGCCTCGTGAATTAACTTGGGTTACAGGAGTAACTCTAGCTGTTACAACAGTGTCTTTTGGTGTTACAGGTTATTCATTACCATGGGACCAAGTGGGATTTTGGGCATGTAAGATTGTAACAGGAGTACCTGAAGCTGTCCCTATTATTGGACCTCCCATAGTTCAACTATTACGTGGGGGAGTTAGTGTAGGACAAAATACATTAACACGTTTTTATAGTGCACATACCTTTGTTTTACCATTAGTAGCAGCAGCTCTAATGATCACACATTTCTTAATGATAAGAAAACAAGGTATTTCCGGACCATTATAAATCTAAGAAAAATAATATTTAATATGATTTATTAAAGAAATAAGATTTTAGTTTTTAATATATATAAATATAATAATAGGAGATATTATGTCAATCTTAAAAAAACCGGATTTAACGGATCCTAAATTACGTGCTAAATTAGCAAAAGGAATGGGCCACAATTATTATGGTGAACCTGCTTGGCCAAATGACATTTTTTATATGTTTCCTATTTGTATTTTAGGGACTTTTGTATTAGTTATTGGTTTAGCCGTAATGGAACCTTCAGCTTTAGGTGAGAAAGCTAACCCATTTGCAACTCCTTTAGAAATTCTACCTGAATGGTATTTTTTTCCAACTTTTAATTTATTACGTGTACTACCAAATAAATTATTAGGTGTTTTAGCTATGGCTTCTGTGCCGTTAGGCTTAATAACAGTACCTTTTATTGAGAATGTTAATAAATTCCAAAATCCATTTAGAAGACCAGTAGCTTCAACTGTCTTTTTAATAGGAACATTTGTTGCTATATGGTTAGGAATTGGTGCTTGTTTACCAATCAGTAAAGCAATAACATTAGGTTTATTCTAAAAAACTTTTAAAGTTTAATATTATTAGACTTTAAAGACTTAAAAAGTCTTTAAAGTCTAATAATATTAAACTTTAAAAGTTTTTTTTACGTCATCTATTGCACTTTTTAAAATTGTTTCGGCTTCACCAGTTAATTGTTTTGAAGAATTTACAATTTCTAAGTATTCTGGTTTAGAATTTGTTATATACTCACGAAGACTTCTGATATAAGGTGCAATTTCACTAATTTCTAAATCATCTAAAAACCCATTCGTACCAATATATATAATGGCTACTTGTTCAGCTACAGGGATTGGTGAATTTTGAGCTTGTTTTAAAATTTCTCTTAATCTTTGCCCTCGAGCTAGTTGGGCTTGCGTTGCCTTATCTAAATCTGAAGCGAATTGTGAGAATGCTTCAAGCTCATCAAATTGTGCTAATTCTAATTTTAGCTTACCGGCAACCTGTTTCATAGCTTTTATTTGCGCTGCAGAACCTACTCGAGATACTGAAATACCAACATTAATCGCAGGACGTAAACCAGCATTAAACAGGTCACCTGATAAAAAGATTTGGCCATCAGTAATTGAAATTACATTAGTAGGTATATATGCAGAAACGTCACCCGCTTGTGTTTCAATAATTGGTAATGCAGTCATACTACCCCCACCAAGCACATCATTTAATTTCGCAGCACGCTCTAATAAACGTGAATGTAAATAAAAAACATCCCCTGGGTAAGCTTCTCGACCAGGTGGACGACGTAATAATAAAGACATTTGACGATATGCTGATGCCTGTTTTGATAAATCATCATATATTACTAAAGTATGCTTACCTGTGTACATAAAATATTCAGCAATCGCTGCACCTGTATAAGGCGCAATATATTGCAGTGTTGCAGGTTGGTCTGCATTAGCAGCAACAATTACAGTATAATCTAAAGCTTCTCTTTCTTGTAAATTAGTTACAGCTTGTGCAACAGAAGAAGCTTTTTGACCAATTGCAACATAAACACAAACAACATCTTGTCCTTTTTGATTAATAATTGTATCTAAGGCAATAGAAGTTTTTCCAGTTTGTCTATCACCAATAATTAATTCACGTTGACCTCTACCAATTGGAATCATAGCATCAATGGCAGTAATACCAGTTTGTAATGGCTCACAAACAGATTTTCTACTAATAATACCAGGAGCCATTGATTCAATAAGACGTGTTTCTGTTGAAGATGCTTCACCTTTACCATCAATTGGTATAGCTAAAGGATCTAAAACTCGACCTAATAAACTGTCACCTACAGGAATTTGAGCAATTCGACCTGTTGCTTTTACTGTACTTCCTTCTAAAATTTCTCGTCCATCACCCATAAGAACGGCACCAACATTGTCATTCTCTAGATTTAATGCAATCCCAATTGTACCTTCATCAAATTCTAATAATTCACCAGCCATTACCTCATCTAATCCATAAACACGAGCAATACCATCCCCAACCTGTAATACAGTTCCAATAATATCAACATTTAAATCGGTACTATAATCTTCAATCTGTTTTCTAATAATATTACTTATTTCATTTGGGTTTGTCATAAGATACTCAATTTTTTTTCTTCCTTGAATAAAAACTTTAAATTATAGAAAAAAAGGATAGAACAATTTTATACTTTATTGTAGCTATAGCAAAAACTATGAAAACACCTTAACAAAAAGCAATATTAGAAATTTTAAGTTAATAAACTTACTTCCATTTGTTTTGCCAAGCTTTCTAATTCCCCACGTAAACTTAAATCAATAATTTTAGAGTCAACTTTAATAATAAAGCCACCTAAAATTTCTTTATCTATACGGAATGTTATATTAATTTTAGAATAGTAAACTTTAGAAGTTGTAAACTCAGGACCTAGTAATATTTTAAGTTTTTCTTTTAGTTGTGTTTGTTGTTCTTTACTTAAGGGAGAGGCAGAATACACTTCAACAAATTTAAGACAAACAAAATCATAAGCTTTATTCAAAAAAGTTTGGATAATAATTTGAAGAAAACCTATTCTTTTTTTATCTACCAGAAGCATTAAAAAATTTTTTGTTGTAGAACTTGTTTTTTTTGGTAAACACTTTTCTAAAACATTTTTTTTATCTTTATCTTGAATCAAAGGATTAGCTAAATATTTTTCTAATACTGGAGTTAATTTTAATATTGTTAATAAATTCTCCATATCAAAAATAATTTGAAAGAAAACTTGAGTATCAGCATTCTCTTCTTTTAAATACAAATTTAAGCCTAATTGTAATAAAGCTTCTGAATACGGATTTGCTATTTTTGAACCAAACATTGTGTTAGCCATTTTTAGTCTCCTAATTGCGTTATTTTCCGATTTACAATAGCGGATTGTTCCGCTTTTCCTAATTGTTTTTGAAGTTTGAAAATAACACGGTTTAATGCTTTTTTCGAAACTTCCTTAATAACATCATTAAAAATTTTATTCTCTCTATTACGTAAAACTGCTATTGCTGTAGTAAATTTTTTAGAAAGATCTTCTTTCCCTTGTTCCCATTTAAGTTTTAAAACATTCTGCTTTGTAACTTCCATCTGATGATTTATCTCTTTAATGATTATATCCATTTGGGCCCATTGTTTTTTAGCTTCAGTATAACGTTTGTTAGAATCTGCTAGACGGGTTTCAGCATTTTGTATATCATTTACAATTTTTTTTTTACGCGCTGTAAGATTTTCAGTTAAAAAGTTTTTTATCACAACAAAAAGGATTACTAGTAACAAAATTATATTTATAATATTTGTTTCAAATATATCCGTATTTAATGTTACTCCAAAATTTTCACTTGATGCAAAGTACTCTAGATAACTTTTCATTTTTTTCTTAATTAATTAATATTTGTAAATTTTCATAGGCTCTATTTACTCTTAAAACATAAAAGTCTATTTAAGTAAGAAGTTTCGTCATAATTTGGCTACTTAAAGAATCAATTTCATTATCGAAACTTGTTAATATGCTATCCTTATTATTTTCAAAATTTTGAGTTGTTTCAATTAAAAACTTATCAATAAAAAGTTGAGAAGACTTCAATTTTTCCTCTAAAATATCCTTATATAATTTTTGGTAAGTTAATAAATCTAATTTAGCTGCTTTACGTGCTTTTGATGTCTTCGCTTCGTATTTTACATTTAATTGGTTAGACTTTGTTAGCACACTTGTAGCTTCATCTAAACTTTTTTTAATATAAAGGTTTCGCTCATCAATCGTATCTAAAAGAGGTGTATATAAGATAAAATTTAAAATGAACATAAAAATGACAAATTGTAATGCTATAATTGGTAATGTACCATCAAAATCGAATAGTCCTCCAGTTTTTTCAGTTCCTATTATTAAAATGGAATTATAGTTATAAAACATCTTTTAGTTTTAGTATTAAAAATAAAATTTTTATGGGGAAAGGATAACTGATTGCTAGTAATAGCCAAGACGTTTATAATTTATAATTTAATATATATATTAAATTATAAATTATAAACGTCTTAGTTCTAGTTTATTAACCAGTAAATGGGTTTGCAAATAATAAAGCTAAAGCTACAACTAGCCCATAAATTGTTAACGCTTCCATGAAGGCAAAACTTAAAAGTAAAGTACCACGGATTTTATTTTCTGCTTCTGGTTGACGAGCAATACCTTCAACAGCTTGACCAGCAGCAGTACCTTGACCGATTCCAGGCCCAATCGCAGCTAAACCAACAGCAAGACCAGCAGCTATAACGGATGCAGCAGAAACAATTGAATCCATATAATTTATTCATGGGTTAGATAAGAAAAAATTAACAAATTTCTAATAAATTCCTTTAAACATTAAAATACTAATATAATCTTTAATTAGAATTAATGTCCTTCAACAGCTTCAGCAATATAGGCACCAGCAAGAGTTGAAAAAATTAAGGCTTGAACTGAACTAGCAAATACACCTAGAAGCATTACCGGTAAGGGTACAATCAAAGGAACTAATAAAGCTAAAACAGAAACAGTTAATTCATCTGCTAAAACATTACCAAATAGTCGGAAACTTAATGAAAGAGGCTTTGTAAAATCCTCTAAAATATTAATTGGTAATAAAAGAGGTGTAGGTTCGATATATCGTTTAAAATATCCAAACCCTTTTGTACTTAGACCTGCATAAAAATACATAAATGATGTTAATAAAGATAAGGCTACGGTCGTATTTATATCATTTGTTGGAGCTCCAAACTCCCCTTCAGAAAGCTTTATTAACTTCCAAGGAATTATAGCACCTGCCCAGTTGCAACCAAAAATAAATAAAAATAAAGTACCAATAAATGGTAACCATGGTCGGTACGCTGTTTCACCAAGTTGATTTTGAGCGATATCTTTAATAAACTCAACAACGGACTCCATAAAATTTTGCCAACCATTTGGAACTATATTCTTGTTTGATGTACCTAAAAATGAAAATAAAAGTGTTAATAATATTACAAAAGAACTAACGATTAATACTTGGCCATGAAAAGTAATATCATTTAATTCCCAGTAAAGATGTTTTCCAACTTCGATATCTGATAAAAAGATTAATGAGTTCAAATCAATAAAATTAGTACTTTCCAGAATATTCATATTTAATTTTAGTAAAGAGATAAATTATAACACCTTATGCAAAAATAAGCATACAGATGAATGCTATTGAAACCAAAATTAAAAGAATTATAGTTTAAAATACCTAAAAAAGAAAAATTTTAAATAGAAAACTTTTCTATCATGTAATGCTTAATTAAAACCTTAAAAATATTTAAGTATTGTTTTTAAACTAATAATTAACTTAATTCCTTTGAATCCTAAAAGTTTACATAGCTAGTTACTTTATAAAATAACCTTTGAATTTTTAAATAATAAACCATGATCTTAGCTTCCTAGTGTGTAACGAGTGAATCTTTTAATTTTAATGTTTTCACCAAATAGAGTGATTTTTTCCTTTATTAATTCCTCAATTGTAATATTTGAATCTCTAATAAATGCTTGATCAAGTAAACTTAAATTTTTCAAAGTTTTTTCAATTCGCCCTAAAATAATTTTTTCTTTAATTTCATCAGGTTTATTAATTAAATCTTGTTTCTCCGACTCAATTTCTTTTTCTGCGAGAAAAAGTTCTTTGGGTATTTCAGCAGTATTAACATAAAGAACATCAGGAGAAGCTGCAATTTGCATTGCAATATTTTGAACTAACTCTTGAAATTCTTTACGACGTGCAACAAAATCAGTTTCACAATTAACTTCAACTAAAACACCAATTTTTCCACCAGCATGTATATAACTATTTACAACCCCTTCAATAGTTTTTCTATCAACTTTTTTATCGGCAGCAGCTAAACCTTTCTGACGTAAAGTCTTAATAGCTTCTTCAAAATCCCCATTTGTTTCTTGAAGAGCTTTTTTACAATTCATCATACCAGCACCAGTTTTTTGTCTTAATTCCTTAACAAGTGCTGAACTAATTTCTAAAGTCATAATAATATTTTATCCTAATTTTTAATGTTTTGATTAAATTTTGTCCTTCTTTTTTAAATTTTAAGGGAATTTTGTTGTCCTAAACAAATACTATCTGCTATATTTTTAATAATATATTTTATTGATCTAATAGAATCATCATTACCAGGGATTGGTATTGTAGCTAAATTAGGATCACAATTCGTATCAAGAATTGAAATAATAGGAATATCTAAAGAAAGAGCTTCTTGAATAGCAATAATTTCACGTTTTTGGTCAATTATTACTAAAATGTCAGGGATTTTTTTCATCCCCTTCACCCCATTAAAATATTTTTTAAGTTTTTCTAATTCTTTTTTTAAATTTGATGCTTCTTTTTTAGGCAGATTATTAAAAGAATTTAATTTTTCTTGTTCTTCTAATTGGTTTAACCGATCAATTCGACCTTTTATAGTTACCCAGTTTGTTAGCATTCCACCTAACCAACGATGGTTTACATAAAATGCACCACATTTTTGGGCTTCAATAGCAATTAAAGAAGACGCTTGTTTTTTTGTCCCAACAAATAAAAAAGTTTGGTTTTTTGCTGATGCTTTTTTACTAAAATCGCAAGCTCTCTTTAAAAATTCCGTTGTCTGAATTAAATCTAAAATATGTATACCATTACGTTCTGCATAGATGTAAGGGAACATTTTTGGGTTCCATCGATGAGCTTTATGTCCAAAATGTACGCCTGCATCTAAAAGTTGAGCCAATTCAATTTTAGCCATAGAAATAATAATCCTTTTTATTTTTAAATATTTTATACCTAACTTTTTTAATTAAAACATTTTCTTTAAATAATAATTATTTTTGTATTTATTTATATTATAACTAGTATAGCAGACTTTTAATTATTATACTTAAATTTTATTAATTTTTTTAATTTTGTTTGTTTCAATTTTAATTGTTTTTTTAAACTTAAATTATCTTTTTTCGTTATTAGGCTATCTGGTAGTAAAACTTTATTAAAAGTAATATCCTGATTCGCATAGAACCCCGTCCCTGCTGGTATTAATCGTCCTGTTATAGCATTCTCTTTTAAGCCTCTAAGCCAATCGGTTTTCCCTTGAATAGCTGCTCTTGTTAAAACTCTTGTTGTCTCTTGGAAACTCGCGGCAGCTAAAAAACCATCGGTTTTTAAAGAAGATTTTGTAATCCCTAATAGAATGGGACGGAACCCAAGCTTATTATTATTTTTAATACAAAGATTAATATATTGTGCTTGATCTAAATCTATAATATCACCAGGTAAGAAATTAGTTTTTCCTGGGTATTCTATATAAACCTTATGAGTCATTTCTCTAACAATTAATTCTACATGCTTACCTGAAATTATAACTCCTTGTGAAATATATATGGCTTGAACAGAAGTCAATAATAAAGTTTGTAATTTTTTTAAACTTCGGTAAGCTGACTCATAAATAGATAATGTACCTAAAGAACAAAAATATCGGAAATATACGTGAAGAAGAGTGTGAGGGTTTAAAGGACCTTCAGTTAATGGTTGTCCTACACATATAGATTCATAATTTTTTACTAATAATCTTTCAGAACGTGATGCTATATAATAATCATAACTTTTCGAGGGTAGAGTACTAATTAAAATGAGATTAGACGTATATTTTATTGATTTAATAAAACCTTGTCTGGTTGCAAGCAGAGCCTCATTTTTAGGCTTACGAGCCTCTAAAATATTATCAATTTTTGGTAAACCTTGTACTATATCACCGGTTTTTAATCGTTCGTATACTAATTGCCCAAAATTTTCTTGTCCTTTAATATAATCACCAGGGATTTTTCGGATTAAAGCCCCTGTAGAGAAAAAATAAGGTTGGCCTAAATGTAAAGTAATTTTATTACCTGACACTTGCTCCATTAAACCCGAATTTTTAATAAGGACATTATTATTGAAAAGCTTATTTACTTTTAAAAATTGGTTTTGTTTATACTTATGAGTAAAACTGTCTAGAAAAATCTCTTCATAATCTGACTTGGTTGTTAATAAAATATTAGATTTTATGTTATTACGTTTGATTTTGACATTGTAAACAAAATTATCAAATGGAAATATAGTATCAAACGAACCAACAACCGTATAAGGGTCAATAAATTGTTTTTCCTCTACAAATAAATTCAAAGATATATCCGTTTTCTTTATTTCTTTTGGTATTACAGAGTCAAAAAGAAAAGTTTGTGAATAAATTAAATTAACTTGGCCATAAGAATTCTTTTTTTCTGGTCCTTTATATTCAAATATTAACTCAGTATCATTTGACTGAAGAGAATAATCAATAGTTAATGGAGAATCCACAAATTGTATTGGGTAATCAATTTTAATTTGTTGACCAGATCTAACTTGCAAATTAAAATTTTCAACTAATAAATTGAGAGGTGCAAAACAATTTGATTCAAAAATTTTAACTGCACGTTCATTCGTAAACTCATAGCGTGTTATAGGACGGCTATATAAATATATCTCATTGTTAATTTCTTCAAATTCTATATAACTTAAAACTTTAACTTCAAATTTATCTAATACTAGCTCTCCAGGATAATAAACCTGTTCGTTAAATTCTTTAGATAATTTTGGTCTTTTATCTAATAGGTGCCTTTGACCAGGCTTAATACTGATATATTTAATTCGTTTTTCAACCTCAAAGTCTATAAAGCCTTCTATATTAGTAATATAGTTTGGAAAAATTTCTATATCCTTTTTTACATAATCTCCCTTTTTAAATCTAAAATCTTTTTTATTTGAAGTTGTTTGAACTAAAGCTTCTGGTATATAAAAAATTGTTGAACCTGATTTTAATTTATTGGTAAAATTGTTACCTGACTGATGACCAAATAAGCTTGGCTTATAAAAATTTGAAATATAAAATTTACCACCAGTTTTTGTTCTATATTTTTTATTGCGTAATGAACCTAAAGAAAATAAACGATTATTAAGTAATTCCGGTTTTAATACTATTTCATGGGTATGAGATAAATAAACTTTACATTTAGTAAGTTCAATATTATTTCTCTCTATGAATATTTTAAAATCATTTAATCCATAGGAGCAATTTTGTATACTTAAACTGTTTATTTCTTGAGTTAATCTATTTCGGGATAAATGAGTAAACCCCCCTATAGTCGTAACCATCTTTGATTGGGCTATCGCTTGGTTTTTATAAATTTTTTCTGATTTTCTTACCCTTAGATTAGTATTAAATGCAATACTAAAAACTTGACCAGATAAAACCCAAAAAATATAATTTTTTTTACTTCGTTTACTAAAATTATCATTGATTAAAGTTTGTGGGAAACCATTGTTTTCTAAGAATATCTCGCCTGGTTCCTTTGCACAAATATATTTAATTTCTTTCTCGGCTAAGTTTATTTCTTTTATTTTTGGAGCAGCTTCAAATAATACTTGATTACGCTTAATATAATTATTATTATTTACAAGGATTATCGTACGTGCTTCAACCCGAACTTTTACGATTTCATTAGCATAATTAATTATTGCTAACCAGGATTGGTTTTCACTTACTACAGCGTCTTGCCCATAATTAGTGCGGTAAGGACTAATTTTTAATTCTGGTAAAAAATTTATATAACCAGAACATTGAGCACGTCCTTGGCGAATTAACTCACTAGTAAAAATACCTCCTGTATGAAAAGTTCTCATTGTTAATTGTGTTCCAGGTTCACCAATGGACTGTGCAGCGATTAAACCAACTGTTTCCCCTAATTCTACTAAAGTGCCTAAGGCTAAATTCCAGCCATAACATTGTTGGCAAACAGCTCTTCGACATTCACATGTCAGCGGGGACCTAATTAATACTTTATTAATTTTGAATTTAACTAATTCTTCTATAAGAGAAGGTGTTACTTCCTGATTTCTTAAAGCAAGAATTTCTTTACTTCCTGGTTTAAAGATTGTCAATGCTAGAATACGACCGTTTAGAAGTTCTTTAAGAGATAAAAACCCTTTTTCATCTTTTTCTACATCTTCTTCTAAAAAAATACCTCGCTCAGTTTTACAATCTAATTCACTTATTATAATACTTTGTGCAACTTCAACAAGTCGTCTTGTTAAATAACCAGAATCAGCCGTTTTTATAGCTGTATCAACTAAACCTTTCCGAGCGCCATAAGAGGAAATAATATAATCTGTAATTGATAAACCTTCTCGAAAATTAGCTCCAATAGCCCGATCAATAATTTTACCATTTGGATCTGACATTAAGCCTCTCATGCCAACTAGTTGTCGGACTTGCGCAATATTCCCACGTGCACCAGAAAAGGCCATAATATATACAGAGTTCAAAGGATCATTCTTCTTAAAAAACTCTATTAATCGATCTTTTAACTCTTCACTAGTACTATTCCAAATATAAATAATTCTCTGGAAGCGTTCTACTTCTGTAATCTCACCGTTATTTGCTTGTGATTCTGCTAAAAAAACATCATTAGAGGCAATTTCCATAAGAGCACTTTTAGCAGGTGAAATTTTTAAATCTTCAATACTTATAGAAATACCAGATTTTGTTGCGTATTCAAACCCTATTTCTTTTAATTGGTCTACAAAATAAACAGCTTTTCTCTGGCCATAATTTTTAAATGCCCACTCAATAATTTTCTTTAACTCTTTTTTATTGATGATATTATTAGAAAATATTTTTGATTGCTTTAACATTTTATTATACCTCTCCTATTTATTTAATATATTATTAATGCACTGGTTAAAAATAATACGACCAGGAGTAGTTCGAATATACTGCACTAATAATTGTCCGTCTTTTGTTTCTTTACGTTGTAAATTATTATAAATATGAAGAGTTTGTAGATTATCTAAAACAATAGTCTTTAGAAATTTAAGTTCAGTATCTAAAGTAATATCCTTTGGACATCTAACCCAAATAGAAGAGTGCAGCTGTAGTTGTTTTTGTTCATATGCTGTTATTACTTCGTTAAAATTAGAGAAGTAATTGTTTGAACCTTTTAAACCCATTCTATTTTGTGCTGTTAAATAATAAAACCCTAAAACCATATCCTGAGATGGTTGAATATTTGGTTCACCAGTAGAGGGAGATAAAAAATTATTAGGAGCTAAAAGACATAATCGTGTTTCCAATTGTGACTCAAAAGATAAAGGAATATGCACTGCCATTTGGTCACCATCAAAATCTGCATTAAAAGCTGGACAAACAAGAGGATGTAATTGGATAGCTCTTCCTCTAACTAATACAGGATCAAAAGCTTGCACACCTAAACGATGAAGAGTAGGTGCTCTGTTTAAAATAATAGGATGTTTTCTTAATATTTCCTCTGTTAAATACCAAATAAAAGATTGATTACTATAGATAATCTTTTTAGCCTTTTTTATTGAATGAGATAAACCTTGCGAAAGTAATTTATAAATAATAAATGGCAAAAATAACTCAATTGCCATTTCGTAGGGTAAACCACATTGATTTAATTCCAATTGAGGGCCTACAATAATGACAGAACGCCCAGAATAATCTACCCTTTTACCTAATAAATTTTGACGAAATCGTCCTTGTTTACCTTCAATAATATCCGCTAATGATTTTAATGGACGTTTATTTGCATCTAATACTTTGGAACCTCGTTTCCCATTATCAATCAATGTATCAACAGCTTCTTGAATCATTCGTTTTTCAGTTAGAATAACAACACTAGGAGCGTGTACTGACAATAATCGTTTTAGCCTTTTATTTCTAATAATGATTTTTCGGTAAAGTTCATTTAAATCTGAGGTCGCAAACCTCCCATTATCCAATTTTACCATTGGTCTAATACCAGGTGGTAGAACAGGAAGGAAATGTAACACCATCCATTCTGGTCTTGTATTAGTCGTTAAGAAATTTTCAAATATACGAATTCTTTTAATTGCATCCTCTACTGCTTTTGTAACATTAGAACAAAACATTATGTTACGATTACTTGCAATCTCTACTTTTAAATCAATTCGTTTTAATCTATCATATAAAATTTCGGCACCTTGACGTTTTTTACCATAAACAAAGCCTTCACCTTCTGTATCATAAAAAAAATCATCGTATTTTGAAACATCCTGATCTTGTTCAGGTTCCTTTCCGTTATAAACAACACCTTCCAGTTTGGTTATTGAAGAATCTAAGATAGTAGACAAAAAACTAGGGGATCCTTTTAAATACCAAATATGTACAACTGGCGATAATAAATTAATATAGCCCATTCTATGGCGACGTACTCGAGATTCTGTTAACTCTACACCACAAATTTCACAAATTAACGTATCTGGTTCTTTATGTTTATACCGACCACAAGTACATTCACAATTTTTAACAGGACCAAAGATTTTTTCACAAAACAAACCACCTTTTTCAGGTTTATGAGTTCGATAATTAATCGTTTCAGGTTCAGTGACTTCACCCACTATCTCTCCATTAGGTAAAATTTTTTCAGCCCACTCTTTAATACGTTCGGGTGAAGCCAAATTAATTTTAACATACTCAAATTGTTGTTTCATGTTTTTCATAATTTCATACAAATATATATTTTTATAATTTTGAAATAAACTCAATCTTTAGAGTAATTTAGATTTAACAAGAGTTAACAAATTAACTTTATAGGATGCCATTTCTCCATTATCTAATTTACCAATTTGATGGGTCGTAATATCTAATCCTAAAGCATTTAATTCTCTTAATAATACTTTAAAAGATTCAGGAACACCTGGTTCGGGTATTGGATGACCTTTAATAATAGCATTAAATACTTCATGTCGCCCGTTGATATCGTCAGATTTTATAGTTAGTAATTCTTGTAAAGTGTATGCTACTCCAAAAGCTTCTAAAGCCCAAACTTCCATTTCCCCAAATCTTTGCCCACCATGTTTTGATTTACCTCCTAATGGTTGTTGAGTGACTAAGGAATAGGAACCAGTTGAACGGGCATGCATTTTTTTATCAACTAAGTGAATAAGCTTTAAAATATAAGGCTTTCCAACAAGAACAGAATTATCAAAAATTTCACCTGTTCTTCCATCTGTTAATAATACTTTACCTGGAGAAGACTTATTAAAAAGCCAAGGTTTATTAGTCTTTTTAGCAGCTTTTTTTAAAGTTTTGTTTATTAGAATACGTGAGGCATTTGGTCTGTACATCTCATCAAATGGAACCACTTTAAATCTACGGTTTAAGTAATCTCCAGCAAAACCTAATAAACATTCAAAAATTTGACCTACATTCATTCGAGAAGGAACACCTAAAGGATTTAAAATAACGTCTACTACTGTGCCATCAGGCAGAAATGGCATGTCATGTATTGGAATTATTTTTGAAATGACACCCTTATTACCGTGTCGTCCTGAAATTTTATCACCAATTCGAATTTTTTTAATTTGCGCTATAGAGATACAAACCCATTCGTATACTCCAGAAGCTAAATTATCACCTTTTTCACGTGAAGCTGTTTGTATTTCAATAACCCGGCCGGAAATACCATTTGGTACTCTTAAAGAAGTATCTTCCGGTTCTGGTGATTTAATATTAAATATTGCCCTTAATAATTTACTCTCGGGTAATTCTTCATCCTCTACTATAGGGGTAATCTTGCCAACTAATATATCCCCTGGATTAACAAATGTTCCTTTTTTTATTATACCATTCGTATCTAAATTACATATAGCATCTGTATCAATATTAGGAATCGATGTTGTTATTTCTTCTATACTTGCGCTATCATCTACAAGCTGTAGCTCATATTTTTCTATATGGATTGAAGTAAAAAGATCCTCTTGCACCAATCTTTCACTAACTAAAATAGCATCTTCGTAATTATAACCTTCCCAAGGCATATAAGCAACTGTTAAATTTTGGCCTAAAGCAAGCTCTCCGCCATCGGTACCAGGTCCATCAGCAATAATTTGACCAGGTTTTACAATTTCGCCAGTCCAAATTAATGGTTTTTGATTAATTATAGTTTCTTGGTTTGAACGACGATATTTATCTAAAAAATAAACTTTAGAACTCCCAATATTTTTATTATCAAGTATTATAATACGGTCTGCTGATACGGAATCAACAATCCCATTTAATAAATTTATAATTACTACCTGTGAGTCTGCTGCTATTTGGTGTTCAATACCTGTGCCAATAATAGGTTTTTTTGGATATAGTAAAGGAACAGCTTGTCTTTGCATATTTGAACCCATCAATGCCCGGTTGGCATCGTCATGCTCTAAAAATGGTATTAGAGAAGCCCCTATCGCTATGATTTGTATAGGAGAAACCGCTATAAAATCAACACTAACAGAATCAACAATTATAAATTCATTATAAAAACGTACAGGAACTGTGGTAGTTTGAAAAAATTCATCTTTTGTTAATAAAACATCTCCGGACGCAACTCGATATATAGTTTCTTGTTCTGCCGTTAAATAAATTGGCCCTAATTCTCTTAGTACTTTCCCTTTATAGACACGGAAAAAAGGAGTTGTTATAAAACCATAATTATTAATTTTTGCATGTGTGGCTAATGATGCAATTAAACCAGCTTTTTGTCCCTCAGGAGTTTCAATTGGGCATAAACGTCCATATTGTGTTGGGTGAATATCTCTTGCTGCAAAACTCACATGCTCACTATTCAATCCCCCAGGACCTAAAGAACTAATTCGACGTTTATGTGTTAGTTGCGCTAAAGCATTTATTTCATCAAAATATTGTGATAGAGGACTTAAGCCGAAAAATTCTCTTATAACAGAAGTTAAAACTTTTGCATTTACTAAATCATTAGGCATCAAAGTTTCTTCTAATGGTATGTCTTCCTCAAAATTTTTGTTACCTTTAATTTTTAGATCCTGAGATTTTTTATCCGTAGAACCCCTTCTTGTTTTTTTAACCCTGAACATATCTGGTGTTAATTTTTCGTCGGTAGTAATTTTTTTTCTTAGTCGGTTAAGGGCTACACGTACTTGTAATTGTAAAAGCTCACCTACTGAACGCACTCTTCTATTTTCTAAATTATCTATATCATCAAGCTTTTCATTATAAGAACTAATATGGATTAACTTATCAATAGCTTTCAGAATATCTAAAGAGGTTAAAATTCTTATATTTAATGGTAAACTAATTCCCAATTTTTTATTAAGTTTAATACGACCGACCTCACCAAGATCATATAAACTTTTATTTAAAAGGCGTTCATTTATAAGTTCACGTATTCTAAAAACTGACATTAGCATACTTTTATTATAGCTTCCAAAAGTAGCCTTATGAAACATTTTGTCGTAAATAACGGAATTCAAGGATTTAATACTTTTTCTTAAAAATTCATAGTTTTGAACCGTTTGATAGATTTCATGCTCTTCTAAAGAAAAACCAACTAGGAACCAATTTATAGGGATTTTATATTGTTTATCAAATTTAACCCAAATTAAATTATACTCTAATTCAAAGGTTAACCACGAGCCATGTTTTGAAATAATTGTTCCCTCATAAAAAACTTTTTTTTCTTTTTGAATCCTTTTATAATAAATACCAGGGCTTCTAATAATTTGACTAACAATGACTCTTTCACAACCATTAAATATAAAAGTACCTTTCTCAGTCATAAGAGGTATTTCCCCAAAAAATACTCGCTCCTTTGATGAAAAGTCTTCTGATTGTACTGTACCATTTTTCAACGTTTCGTTTTTTTTCAACGACATCAAAACATAGACTCTTAAGTTATAATTCCCTTTTTTCTTTAGAGCATTTAAAATAGCAAAACTAGGATAATAAATTTTATATTCTTGACCATAAATTATTAATTCAATACCACTTCTTTTATTTAATATTGAAGGGCAGTTTGTTAACTCTTCGGGTAATCCTTCTGTTAAAAACCAACAAAAACTTATCCGTTGAACTTCTGATAAATCTGGTAGAATTATCGGGAATTTTCGCTTTCTATTCTCTAAAATATCTTTCATAACATACATAACATATCTAAGTTATATCTATATATATATATTTTATATCTAAACGGGATATTGAAAATAAATGAAAATATTAGTCTACAGTAGGAAATGTTTTTCTAAATAAATTTGTTTTTTTTCTAATACCGGTATTCTTATGAATAATATTTTTTTTAACTGCTTTATCAATCTGACTCACGACTGATGATAAAGAAGCTCGAAGTAAAGCCTGATCACCTTCATTAGAAGTCTTAATAAGACTTAAATGCTTTTTTTCATAACTTTTTATGAGAGATTTATAAGAATTATTTTGAATACGATTTCTTTTATTAATTTTTATACGTTTTTTTGACGATTTAGTATTGGCCATTTTTTCTTATCCTTAATTAAAAATAAAATAATATGTTAATGTATAAAATTATTATATACTAATATGTTATTTTTAAGCAAATTGATTATTAGAATTGTTAAAAATAGTAAATTAAAGGAGAGAGTCGGATTCGAACCCACGGAACGCGTAAACGTTCATCTGATTTCAAATCAGACGCAATCGACCATCTCTGCCATCTCTCCTATTGATTCTGTTAATATATTAAATAGATCCTATAATTTTGCTTTCAAATAAAAGTTTTTATTTTACTTTATCTATTTATAAGTTTATAAGATAAGGTAATAATTCGTCAAGTTAAAAGAAGATAAATTAAATATTTAATTTATCTTCTTTTAACTTGACGAATTATTACCTTATCTAACTAAAAATCTGAGACACTAAATTTCTTATTTCCATTTTATAGAAGCTGGGTTAGGGTTTTTACCAATAGAGAAATCTCTTTTCCCTACTGGAGTTCTACCTTCATTTGATGTCTCAGGGAAAACACCATCTTTTGGATGTAAGAATTGTATTTCTCCACCTGGAAAAATTCTATAAATTTTGTAATCCTTTATTTTTAATGTTCGTAATTGTGTACCTAGGGCAAGGCATTGTTCTTTACGAGCAAGATATAATAGGTTTTGACCTAAAAGCATTAATGCTGTACCAGCAGTAGGCATTTCAAATAATTGCTCTTTAGGAGAATTCCAGGTAATAACATATTTTTCTTCAAATTCTGCTGAACGTAACCACCCACCTGTACTACCACCAAAAACAGGCATATATTTACTAGGGTAAAGCGACATAATTATATGAATCTAAAATTAAATCTGAAAATTTAATAAGTTTATATAAATTCTAGCGGAGGCCGGATTTGAACCTGCGACTTTCGGGTTATGAGCCCAACGAGCTACCAAACTGCTCCACTCCGCAAAAGTACAATTAACTCTAGATTCTAATCTTTAGAAGCTAATTATTTATTATTATTCGGGACGGCAGGATTTGAACCTGCGGCACCCTGCTCCCAAAGCAGATACGCTACCAAACTGCGCTACGTCCCGTAATTGATTGATATACCACTACAGCATATCAATACTAGGTTATTTATGTCAAGAAGATTATATTATTAAAATAAAACGTTTAAGCTGCAGCTTCTTTAGCAGCGTACATAATTTCTAATGTTATAGTCTCCATTTTTTGTGCTTGAGCAAATTTTTCGGTATTTCGTTTAATTTTACCTCTAATAAACCCTGGAATCTTTGTTAATTCCGCCTGTGATTCCAAATTCCATTTTATTTCAGAATCTTCTGAAGTTACCGATAATCCTGCACTTAAAACTTCTTTAGTATCATGGCCACCAAAAATTTCTAATAAATGATCTTCCATACCTAATGTGAAGGAATTATATATCAGATCTGCAATTTGGTTCGCACCTTCATAACCAAGAAATGGTCTATAACTTAAAGGGAAATTTTGTATATGAACAGGTGCTGATATAACACCACATGGTATATTTAGACGTTTAGCAACATGTCTTTCCATTTGAGTCCCAAAAATTACTGCCGGTTCAACTTTAGCTATTAAGTCACCAATCAAATTGTGGTCATCTGTTATAACAATCTCATCGCATAAATCACCGACTTCTTTTTCAAACCAAGACTTATCATACTTGCAGTAAGTCCCAGCCCAAACAACATTGATACCCATTTCCTTTGTTAAAATTTTAGTCATGGCTGCTGCATGTGTAGAATCACCGAATACTATTGCTTTTTTACCTGTTAAATTTTGGCAATCTATAGATCTAGAAAACCAAGCCGATTGAGAAACAAAACGCGTTTGTATATCAATATATTTCTCAAAATTAACATCTGTGTTATTGTCATTTAGGATATATTGTATTTTTCTAATGCAATTAGCAGTTTCAACTACTCCCATAGGAGTAGTATCAATAAAAGGGATATCAAACTCATCTTTTAAATATTCTGCTGTCAATAAACCAATCTCTCTATAAGGAACTATATTAAACCAAGCTTTAGGTAAGTTTTTTAATTCTTGTACTGAAGCACCTTCTGGTATAATACTATTGATTTTTATATTTAAATCTGACATTAGGCGTTTTAGCTCAGCAATATCATGTTGGTTATGAAACGCTAAATTGAAAGAGCCAATAATATTCACTGAAGGTTCTATTGTCTTAGTTATATCTAATTGTTTAGTTTTTTGTGCTTTTTTTATATAAAATTGTACAATTTGTTCCAAAGTACGATCGGCAGCTTGCATCTCGTTTACTCGGTAATGATTAACATCTGCTAGTAAAACATCAGCTTGTGTCTCAATTGAAGCACGATTAACAAAATTCTGTAAATCTTCTTGCAAAATACTTGAAGTACATGTAGGAGTTAATACAACTAAATCTGGTTTTTCTTCTTTATCCTTTCTACTAATATTATTAACAACTTTTTCTTGTGATCCCCTTGCTAAAACATGTCTATCGACAACACTTGCTGTTACAGCCGTAAAATCACGTTTTCTTTCTAGCATTGATCGCATAACATTAAAATAATCATCGCCTAAAGGGGCATGCATAATAGCGTGGACATTTTTAAAAGAACTTGCAATTCTAAGAGTACCAATATGAGCAGGGCCTGCGTACATCCAATAAGCTAATTTCATAAGATATTATATTAGTTTAAATAATTATTTTAGAGTGTTCAATAAAAACACCCTCTAGGGAAAAGAGGATTATAATACATTTTTTCAAATAAAGAACATGGTTATTAAAACACACTTAACATAGATTAAAAACAACCAGGTCTTTTATATTTATATATATTAAAATATATTTTTAAAAAGTTGTTCGTGCAGGCAAACTATAATATTATATACTGTTAGGGTCGATGCCCGAGTGGTTAAAGGGGGCGGATTGTAAATCCGCTGGTTTTCCTACGTTGGTTCAAATCCAACTCGGCCTATTAAAATTTTTGATTTAATCAAAAATTATTGATCTCACAACCTAAAAAATAATCTTATAAGATTATTTTTTAGGTTTTTTTGGCGCTTGATCTTTTCTAGTCCTATCCCACCAAATAAAATCAGGACCATCTCGACCTAAATGTACTTCAATTGCTTCACGCATAAAAGTATTACCTTCATATTTGCCAAAAAGAGCTCTTAAAAAACAAGGTATAAATATAACAACCCAAGCAAGAAAAGCTAATAATGCTGCCTCTGATTTATCTGCCGGATTTTTAACAAATACATTTGTAAAGTTAATAAATAATTCATGAAAAATCCCTTGGAAAGAGATAATTATTATACCATACATAATATTGAACCTAACAAATCTGTCCTCAGGAATTTTATAACGTACTAAAATACCATAGCCGAACAACAGATAAAGAAAAGATAAAAATGGTACCTTTTGTATAAGATTAACTGATTCTGCTATATAATTTGGTAAAAAAATCCTTACAAGAAAAGGATGAGTTTCAGCAATTAAAGGCATATGGGTATTAACTACATCTAAATAAGGTACATAATAAGCTAATACTGAAAGAACTCTTTGACAAACTAAGCCATTAAAGGCCAAAAACCATTTTCTAGGTTTATTAAAATTAAATTTTTGTTCTAGTACGAAACCTAGTATCAAAAATAAAATAAAAATAAAGATTTCAACCCAATAGACACCGAAAAACAATTCTAGTACATTTCCTCTAAGATGATCAAACATCTTTTAGACCTCACTATTTTAATATGCTATATAACTTAAAAATTTAAAAACTAAAAAATCAATAAAATACAGAATTATATTTTACCTTGCATTTAATAATACAGGTATTTTATATAAATGTCCAGTTGCAATTGATTCTTTAAAAAAAAGACTGTTTAAATTTTAAAAATTCAAGATTGAATTTAACTTTTGCACGATTTGTTTTTCCACCAGCAATAACTTTTGTAGGAAAATATAATAACCAAAATTCTGAAAAAGAGATATAACTAATTAGGCTACTTATCATTAAAAATAAAAACCCAAAATAAATTAATTTAATTCCTGGATCAGATTTAATCTGCATACCTGTAGAAGAAATTATATCAGTTAAATTAAAACTGATTAGATCAGTCTTATAAATAGTATCACCTATATTAATAGTCTTTACAAATTTTCCACCGTTATCATATAAACTAATTTGGCCTCGGTCATCTTTAATAAGTACAATAAAACTTTTGGTATCTTGTTTCGTATTAGGTAAAGAACTGATCCAAATTTTTTGATTCGAACTATTAATTTTTGATATCGGTAGTTGAAGGCTTATACTAGAAGTATCTTTCTTCATATACTTTAATCTTAAGCCTAATATTCCCCAATCAGTTTGGTATATAATTAAGTCACTTAATAATAATGGATTATTTACCGAAATAGTTTTTCTTTGAATTTCTCCACCACGACCATTTAAGACTGAAACATCTGTATAAAATTGTTTAATTGAACCATTAGAAGTATATGTTGGCCAAAAATCATTAATCCGGAAAGTTTTTTGAGGTATTGAAGAAAAAAAACCGGTTTTTATAACATTTTGGATATGAAATACTTCAGTTTTAGGTATTAATTCTTGAGAGTTAAATCCTTTTAATGCACCTATGGTGCTTCCTAATAATACACAGATAATACTTAGATGTACAATAATAGGACCAACTCTACTTATCAATCCTTTATAAGCATAAAAACTATTAGATTGCTGGAAAAGTGAATATTCCTTTTTTAATAAAGTATAGCTCAAATGGCTTGGAAAGACTTTAATTGATTTTATTTTAAAGGTTAACTTATTATATTGATTTACCTGTTTATAAAAATAGTATCTTCTAGAAAATTTTAAAGTTGGTAACTGTTGTATGACGGTACAACAAGCTAAAGACAGCCCTAGAAGGCTAAGTAATAATAGAAACCACCATGTACTATAAATATTATCAAAACCTAAAAAAAGAAGGATTTTCCAAAATGGTATACTGAAAATCAATGTTGGATAATTGTTTTGATAAAATGGTATTTCTTTACTTTGTTCAATAATAGAACCAATGCTGGTTACTATTGCAATGGCTAACAATATTATTATAGCTAATTTTAAATTAGCCAAATATTTAAAAACACGTTTAAGCATATTAATAATAGAATTTTAGATTAAAAATTTTTAAGCAACACGAATTTTTCCTGATGCTGCCCAATTCTGTATTAACTCAGTACGTAAGGGATCAATATCTAGAATTGGAATAGTTTCTTTGATAGCTATCAAAATATCATTAGTTGTAAATTCCCGCTGTTCACTAAATGCGACATACATAGCATCAATAATAGTTTGTTCAATTTCTGCCCCGGAAAATTTACGGGCACGCTTACTTAATTTTTTACTGTCATAAGTTTGCCAAGTTTCCGGTCGGAAACGTCGTAAATGAACTTCATAAATCAGTTTTCTCTCATCAACTGTTGGTATACCAAGAAAAAAGATTTCATCAAACCGACCTTTTCTTAATATTTCTACAGGTAAGGAATAAATATCATTAGCTGTAGCAATAACAAAAACGGGAAGAGTTTTTTCTCCTAACCAAGTTACAAATGTAGCTAAAACACGTGTTGTTGTTCCGCTATCAAAATTTTGTTCGGAATCACTAAAAGCCTTATCAATTTCATCTACCCACAATACACAAGGAGCTAAAGATTCAGCAATAGCAATCATTTCACGAACTCTAGATTCTGATTCTCCAACAACCCCAGCAAATAATCTCCCTACGTCTAAACGTAAAAGTGGTAATTTCCATTCATAAGCAACAGATTTTGCGATTAGACTTTTACCACTTCCTTGCATCCCAATTATTAACACCCCTTTTGGTGTTACTAAACCATAATTTAATGCTTGCTCAGAAAATATTTCAGTTCTTGCGTTTAACCATTTTTTTAAATTATAAGCTCCACCAACATCTTTTAATTTACTCTTAACTGACCAAAACTCTAGAAGCTCTGTTTGACTAATCACTTGACGCTTTTCTCTTAAAATTATCGGGATTGCGTTTTGATCTATTTGTTTATAAATAACAATTGCTTTTCCCAAAACTCTTCTAATTTTTTCTAAAGACAAACCCTGACAAGCTTGAATAACTTTTTCTAATATCCGTTGAGACAAATTCCCTTCAACAGTCAAATTTTTATTCAAGCGAGTTAATTCTGTTTTAATTTCTTTCGGTGTTGGTAAATTAAATTTTATAATTGTGATATGATCTTTAAGATCATTTGGTATTTGAACTTCAGAATCAACAATAATAATAGTCTTAGGTTGTATTTTTAGTAATTGTAAAATATTACGTAATTTTCTAGAAATTGTTAAATCCTTTAAAAACCTCTTAAAATCTTTCAAAATAAAAATACTTGGGGTTCTTGAATTTATTTTTTCAATAAATTCAATAGCTTCTAATGGATTCCTTTTACCAAATTCTTTTTTTATAGGGTTTAGTTTATAACCTTCAATAAAATCCCAAACATATAAATTACTATAGCTTTTATTAATAATAGCATTCCTAATAGTATATTCTAATCGATCTTCTTCAATGGTTATAACATAAATTATAGGGTAACGGGCTTTTAATAAAATTAAAAGTTCTTCTTGAAAAGTCATAATAAAATATTTTTAATTTATATAAATTAATTTTGTCTAAATACTTAAATTCTTTCTTTTTTTTCGGCGGCGATTGTTTATTACTTTACAACCTTGCTTACTTTTCATTCGAGCACGAAAACCAGAAACAGCAACAACTTTTCTATTCGTTCCACCTAATGTTCTTTTTGTCATAATATTTTATTATATATTTTATTATAAATACTAAATGATGTAAGTATAATAACATAAATTAAAGAATTTGTACATGTATTTTTTATCTTAGTTTATATCTGTTAATATAATATTAGAAATAAAAATCTCAAATATAATTGAATCCCTACAGTCTTTAAGAGTAAGATTTAAAAGACTTGTAGCCCTCTCGTCATATTGAAGAAAAGGATCTTTTTGGGCATAAGCTTCCCAACTAATAGCATCTAACAAAAAATTCATATTTTCTAAATGCTTAAACCAAAAAAAATCAATATATTTAAAAAATATAAGTTGATTGTATCTATCTAACACACGTGAATCTGTTGAACAAGAATAACGAAATTCTTTACAAGCGTAACTTGCCCACAATTGCTCATAAAGAAATTTTTTTAATTTAGATAACTTATCCAAATTGTTATATATCATACCATTTGAAATAGATAAACGATTTAATAACCTAAGAATTTTTTTCGACAAAATAATATCCTTTCCTTCACGAGTCTGTGAATCCAGGTAATCTATAAAATCATCAAGAAACCCTTCACTAAATTCCATAACTAAATCACGCATAATAGTAGTAGAAAGAACTTTCTCGCGTAAATAATAAATAACTTTTCTTTGTTTATCCAAAACTTGATCATATTTATTTAAAGTTTTGCGCTGATCATAATAAAACCCTTCAACTTTTTGTTGTGCGGAATTTAAAGAATCTGAGAGAAATTTAGAGTCTAAAATCTCACTTTCAATTTTTAATTTTTGCATTGTTTCTTGTATTTTATCACCACCAAAAACCCTAATTAATGGATCATTTAAACTTAAAAAAAATCTAGAGCTCCCAGGATTACCTTGTCTTCCTGCACGACCTCTTAATTGATTATCAATTCTTCTTGATTCATGACGCTCAGTCCCTATAACATAAAGCCCACCCAAAGATTTTACAATTTCAGATTCTTTTTTTTGTTTTTCTTTATATTTGCTTAATAATTGACTGTGTAGATTAAAAATAAAATTTTCCAAAAGATTTAATTGTTTATTTGAAACCTCTAACGATGCTAATAGTGTATCTAAGTTTGTTTGTAAATAAGCAACCAATTTAGGACTTTTCTTTAACGCTCTTTTTAATTTTCTTAAATCGATACCAGGAACAAAAAATTTTTTTTTCCCTAATAACCTTTTTAATATAAAACGAGTAGATTCTAATGCTTTAAATTCAGGGTTACCCCCTAACAAAATATCAGTTCCTCGGCCTGCCATATTTGTTGCAATAGTAATAGAATTTAAACAACCAGCTTGCGCTACAATTTTTGATTCTCTACTTACATTTTCTGGTTTTGCATTTAATAATTGGTGAGGCACCCTATAAGTATTTAATAGTTGTGAAAGTATTTCTGAATTTTGGATAGTTGTTGTACCGACTAAAACAGGTCGGCCTGTAGAATACATCTTTAAGCATTCTTGGGCAATAGCCCGCCATTTACTTATTTCATCAATAAAAATAAAATCTGAATCATCTTTACGCTGCATTTTTTCATATGTAGGTAAAATAGAAACAGGTAAATCATAAATATTTTCGAATTCTAATTCCTCAGTTTTAGCCGTTCCTGTCATTCCAGATATTTTTGGATACAGTCGAAAAAAATTTTGATAAGTTATAGAGGCTAAAGTTTCATTTCCTCTTAAATTTTGAATATTTTCTTTTGCTTCAATAGATTGGTGTAAGCCATCACCCCATTTTCGACCTTCCATTATTCGACCTGTGAATTCATCAATAATAACAATTTGATTATCTTTTAAAATATAATGAATATCACGGAAAAAAAGATACCTAGCTTTTAAAGAATTTAAAATATAAGGAATCCATGGATCTTGAATACTATATAAATTATCAACATTTAATAAAATTTTTGTACGTTTCAAACCTTGTTCTGTAAGACTTATTTTTTTTGCTTTTTCATCAATTTCAAAATGCTTTTTATCTTCCAAATACTTAGAAGCCTCATTAGCTTTAAAATATTTTTCCACCATTAAATCAGAATCACGCGAAATAATTAAAGGTGTTCTAGCTTCGTCAATCAAAATAGAATCAACTTCATCTATGATACAAAAATTAAAAGGCCTTTGTACTAACTCTTTTTTATCGGTTACCATATTATCTTTTAGAAAATCGAAGACTAAATCGACATTCGTTACATATGTTATATCGCGAGAATAATTTGTTTTACGGTCTGGTATTGTCATATCTGATTGTATAAGACCAACTTTCAATCCTAATAATCGGTGAATTTGACCCATCCATTCTGCATCACGTTTTGCTAAATAATCATTTATAGTTACTATATGAACACCTTTACCAGCTAAAGAATTAATTAACGCGGGTGAAGTTGAAACTAAAGTTTTCCCTTCGCCAGTTTTCATTTCCGCAATTTTACCATCATTTAAAACTAATCCTCCTAATAATTGCACATCATAATGTCTTAAATCAATTGTTCTTTTAGAGGCTTCTCGAGTTAAGGCAAAACTTTCAGCCAAGGTTTTTTTATCTAAACCATTTTCTTTGGAAGTAAAATATTTTAATTTTGAAGTTCTACTTTTTAACTCATTATCACTTAAAGATATTAATTCTTTTTCAAGATCATTAATATAATTTAAGGTTGATCGATACTCATCCCAAATACTATTGATTCGTGGAAATAATTTTATCATCTGTTATTAAATTTGATTAAATTGGATTAAAATAAAAGCTTTTAGGCAAAATAAAATTTTTTTTTAAGTAATTTTTCTAAATTAAAGATCAAAATATTAATCTAAATTATATTTTTAACTAAACCTAGTAATTTAGAGGATTAGTAAGTGGTTCTTTAATATTTTGAATTTAAGTCTGCTATAAAAAAATTTAACTGAATCTGAAATATAACTTTTAATAATTATTAATAATTATTAGGTTTCTATTATTTTGAGTTTATTTCGGAATACTATCAACTTTAAAGTTAGAAGCTAATGGACTTGTAATATCACCTGTTGGCGCAACAAAGCTGCCCATTGCTACATTATTAAGTCGTAATTTTAACCAAGTAATAAAAGTTTTGTCTACAGACACAATTGCCGAACATTCATTAGCTATTCTAGCTTGTTTTAATTTTATTTGTAACTCAGTCAATTGAACCGACTCTAAAAATTTTGGTGATTGTACAAGCCAAAAATCTATATTTTTTTTAATTCTTCTATAATGTTGTACCCGCTCACGTAAAATTTCTTCAACAGGTTCAGCAACTAATAAAAATTCACTACTTGCAACAATAAAATAATAAGTTGTTAAAGGTTTAGGAATATTCACTAACTTCTCCTTCCTTACGGATCTAAAATGGTTAAAAAATCATGGAACTAATTCTTTTTTAAACTAATATTAATTATTAATTTTATTAATTTATTGGATATTTTTCATTTATCTTTTAATTTCAAATTAGTTTATCATACTAATCCTTATATTGTCATTTTAAAAACTAATAAATTTGAATGATAGGACATTTATTTTTATAAATTTAGCTAATACAATTGATAACTATTTTTTGTTTAAATTTAAAAAATCTGATCCCTTTAAAGGAGAACTTGATTGTGCAAACTTATAGGGAACAATTTGTCCTGCTAAATAAGATTGTCTACCAGCCTGAACAGCAAGATTCATAGCTTTAGCCATAATGATAGAATTTTTTGCTTGTGCTATTGCAGTATTAATCAGAACAGCTTCTGCACCTAATTCCATAGCAAGCGCTGCTTCACTAGGAGACCCAATCCCGGCATCGATAATCACTGGTATCTTAGAATTTTCAATAATAATTTGAATATTGTTTATGCTTTGAATACCTTGTCCAGAACCAATAGGTGAACCCAAAGGCATAATAGTAGAACAGCCAATATCTTCTAGGTGTTTTGCTAACATTGGGTCAGTATTTGTGTAGGGGAGTACAATAAAACCCTTTTTAACTAAAAAGTCTGCTGCTTTTAATGTCCCTATAGGGTCAGGAAAAAGATATTTAGGATCAGATATAACTTCTAATTTAATGAAATTATTTTCTTTTTGACCAATCCTTTTAGACAATTCACGACCTAAAAACGCTAATCGAATAGCTTCTTCAGCTGTTTTTGCACCAGCAGTGTTTGGTAACAACCATAATTTTTTCCAGTTAATGGATGTTATTAAATTATCATTTCGGGAGATGTTTAATAAATTAAGTCTTCTTATAGCAACTGTTACTATCTCACTTTCACTTTTTGCTAAACATTCTACCATATCTTTTAAACTTTTATACTTCCCAGTCCCAATAATAAGCCGAGAATTAAAGACTTTGCCTCCAATAGTTAATTGGTCTTCTTTTAACATAATTTAATTTATTTTGATTAGTACTATTATTATAACTTAATTTTTAGTAAAGTTAATAATATTTAAGGTTTAGTTAATACATAAAATAAATACATTAATTATTATTATACAAATTTGTATGTTTAGAATTAGAAGCGAGTGACGCGATTCGAACGCGCGACATCAACCTTGGCAAGGTTGCGCTCTACCACTGAGCTACACTCGCAAATCAAATATTAAGAAGTTTATACTAAATACTATAACATAATAATTAGTTTCTGTTCTTCAAACCGAAAAGATTTCGAATAAGAAAGTATAAAGTAAAGTACTAACTTTACTTTATACTTTCTTATTCGAAATCTTTTCGGTTTGGATTTCTTGATGGATCGTTAGATAAAAACCCAAATATAAAAAGTGAACTAAAACAAGTAACAATGGCATAAACAAATAGTTTTAAAAAATATAAACTAAGCATAAGAATCCTCCGATAAAATTATTTATTAATAATTATATATCAATTAGTAACTATTAAGCAATTAAATTTATATAGCTACGTACTATAGAATTATTAATCATCAGTGAAATCAGTATCAATAACTGTTTCATCGGAAGTTGCTTGTGGTTCATCCTTTGCTTGTGGATTAGAAGAACTAGCAATTTCTTCTCCAACAGTTTGAGAGATTTTTTGCAGCTCCTCTAGTTTATTCTTAAGATCTTCATTATCAAAATCATCATTTTGTAATATATCACGAATCCTTTTAATTCCGTCTTGAAGAAGTTCTTTTTTCTCTAAAGATATTTTATCTTCGTATTCTTTTAATTGTTTCTCATTCTGATAACAAACTAAATCAGCTTGGTTTTTTAAGTCGATTTTCTCTTTTTTCTCTTTATCTAATTTAGAGGATTCTTCAGCATTTTTTATCATTTTCTCAACTTCATCTTTATCTAAAGTTGATGCATTCTGAATGTTAATACGCTGTGTTTTACCAGTCCCTTTATCCTTAGCTGTAACGGATAAAATACCACTTGCGTTAATATCAAAAGTAACTTCAATTTGGGGAACCCCTCTAGAAGCTAATGGAATTCCTTCTAATCTAAAATTACCTAAACTTTTATTATCCTTGGCAAGTTTACGTTCTCCTTGTAAAACCTCAATATCAACACTTTCTTGATTATCTGTAGCAGTTGAAAAAGTTTCAGATTTTTTTACTGGAATTGTAGTATTTCGAGGTATCATTACTGTCATTAACGACCCTAATGTTTCAACTCCTAAAGATAAAGGAGTTACATCTAATAATAGAATATTTTTAACCTCACCAGCTAGGACCCCACCTTGCACAGCTGCACCAATTGCAACAACTTCGTCTGGGTTTACTGTCTGATTTGCCTCTTTTTCTACTATTTTGTAAACTAAATTTTGAACAGCTGGTATACGTGTTGAACCACCTACCAATACTAACTCATTAATGGTATTTCGGTCTACACGAGCATCTTTTATTGCTGCCTCTACAGGTAATCGACAGCGATTTATTAAATCTTCGCAAAGTTCCTCAAATTTTACACGTGTTAGGATTTCTTCTATATGTTTAGGTCCATCTTGATTTGCTGTAATAAAAGGAAGATTTATAGTTGTTTCAGATAAATTTGATAATTCAATTTTCGCTTTTTCCGCTGCCTCTGTTAATCTTTGTAAGGCCTGAGGGTCAGAAGCTAAATTAATACCTTCTGTCTTTTGGAATTTAGCAAGAATAAAATCAACAATTTTTCTATCAAAATCATCTCCACCAAGTTTAGTATCACCCGATGTTGATAAAACTTCAAAAACGCCATCCCCAACTTCTAATAAAGAAACATCAAATGTACCACCACCTAAGTCAAAAATAATAACTAGCTCATTATTCTTTTTTTCAAGACCATAAGCTAATGAAGCTGCTGTTGGCTCATTTATAATTCTTTTAACTTCTAAACCTGCAATTCTTCCCGCATCTCTTGTTGCTTGACGTTGTGAATCATTAAAATATGCTGGAACTGTAATTACCGCTTCATTAATTGTTTGTCCCATATATAAACTAACATCATTGGAAAGCTTTCTCAAGATTTGTGATGAAATTTCCTCAGGACTAAATTGCTTATCCATATTAGAACAAACAATTTTTACATTATCTTTATTGTCACCTACAAGTTTATAAGAAACTTCCTTTGCTTCTTTACTTAGTTCACTAAATTTAGAACCCATAAAACGTTTAATCGATGAAAACGTATTTTCAGGGTTAATGACAGCTTGTCGTTTAGCAATTTGACCAACTAATAAATCTTTATTTTTAGTATAAGCGACAATTGATGGTGTTGTTCTTAATCCTTCGGTATTGTTAACTACTGTGGGTTGTCCACCTTCCATTACTGCTGCAACGGAGTTGGTTGTCCCAAGGTCAACTCCAAATATTTTACTTATATTAGCCATATAATTATTTCTCCGTAAATTTCTCTATTAAATAATAACATTATTATAACTTAAAGTTATTAATTTTGTCAAGTGATAAAAAACTCTTATTATAACTTGAAAGCCCTTTTAATAAAATTATAGTCTATACTATTAGGAAAGAGAGGGATTCGAACCCTCGGTACAAAGAATATTTGTACAATAGATTAGCAATCTAACGCTTTAAGCCACTCAGCCATCTCACCATAAATATGACTCTGGCTGGATTTGAACCTGCGACCAAGGGCTTATGAGTCCCCTACTCTAACCACTGAGCTACAGAGCCTTACATTCTAATTATAGACTTTTCAACTTAACTTATCGAAAATTTTATTCCTTAGACAAGTTCAAAAAGAATATAAAATTTTTCTATATTTTTGCTTATTGACAAAAAGTATATATTTATGACATATTATGTCTAGAGTATATTTAGACATTTATTCATAGTGGGGTTGTATCTCAATTTGGTTAGAGTATCACCCTGTCACGGTGAAAGTTGCGGGTTCGAGTCCCGTCAATCCCGAAGTTATATTTAAGCTTGGTTTGTTTTATTACCAACGACAATGCATTCAGTTGTTAAAATCATACTAGCGATAGAGATAGCATTTTGTAATGCTGAACGTGTTACTTTTGCTGGATCAACAATACCATAATCAAACATATCACCAAACCCATTTGTTTCAGCATTATAACCAAATTCAAAATATTGTTCTTCGACCAAGTCTGTTATAACACTACCATTTTTTCCAGTATTTTCTGCAATTCTTTTAAGAGGCTCTTTAATAGAATCTGCTAAAATGTAAGCCCCAATAAGTTGGTCATCTTTTAAATTTTGTTTTGCCCATAATTTTAAAGGTGTCGATAGATGTGTTAATGTTGCACCACCACCAGGAATAACACCTTCTTCAACTGCTGCACGTGTTGCATTTATTGCATCTTCTAATCGCAATTTTTTATCTTTCATTTCTGTTTCTGTTACAGCACCAACCTTAATAACTGCAATTCCACCTGAAAGCTTAGCAATTCTATCTTTCAGTTTTTCAACTTCATATGATGAGTCGTTCATCGCAATTTGTTTTTTTAATTGCTCACAACGATTTTTAATATTATCCAAATTACCTTCAGTAATAATAGTAGTTGAATCTTTTGTAACAGTTATTCGCGAAGCTTTACCTAATAAATCTAATTCAACGCTATCTAAACGTAATCCTAATTCTTCTGTTATTAAAGTCCCACTAGTTAATATTGCAATATCTTCTAAGAGAGATTTACGAAGATCCCCAAATCCAGGCGCACGAATAGCAACAACATTAACAATTCCTCTCAATTTATTAAGAACTAGAGTTGATAGTGCCTCTTTTTCAATATCTTCAGCTATTATTAGTAAAGGTCTTTTAGTAAATGCAACTTTTTCTAAAATAGGGATTAAATCTTGTTGAACAAGAGTAAGTTTTTTATTAGTAATTAAAATAAAAGGGTTATCATATTCAACTTCAGATTTTTCAGCATTTGTAATAAAATAAGGAGAAATAAAACCTTTGTCTAATCTCATACCTTCCGTTATTGCTAACTCAATAAATGTATTATTACTTTCCTCCAATGAAATAACTCCATCACGACCAACAGTTTTTAAAGCTTTTGCAATCATAGATCCAATCTCTTTATCGTTACCAGAAGAAATTGTTGCTACTTGCTCTATTGCCATATTATTTTCAATAGGGCGGGCGTAATCTAATATTTGATTAGTTAAATATTTTGTAGCTTTTTCAAGACCAAATTTTAAAGAAATTGGGTTTGAACCCGCAGCTACATTTTTCATTCCTTTTTTAACAATTGCATACGCTAAAACCGTTGCTGTAGTTGTACCATCACCAGCTACATCATTTGTCTTTGAGGCTGCTTGTCTGATTAGAGATACACCAGTATTAAAAATATTATCTTTTAATTCAATCTCTTTAGCAATACTTACTCCATCATTAATTATTTGGGGTGAACCATATTTTTTATCTAAAACTACATTTCTACCTTTTGGACCTAAAGTAACTGAAACTGCTTCAACTAATACCTTCATTCCTTTTTCAAGTGCTTGCCTAGCATGTTCTTGATATAATATTTTTTTACTCACTGTTTTGTTGTATTATTAAATAAAAAAGTTTTAGAAGTAATAAAGTTTCTGTTTTTATTATTGGGTTTTAAAATGGTTTCAATACAATAAGAATAATATTATTCTTATTGTATTGAAACCATTTAAGATTAAATGATTAATCCCATTTATCAGATTTAGAAATAACAAAATTAGCTACATCTTCAATATCAGGTTCAGATAAACGACCACCAAAAGCTGGCATGGCATTTTTACCATTTGTTACCTGATAAGTAATAGCACTAACACTATTCATTTGATTTTTATCTAAAGCATCTTTTCTTAAAGTTTTGTCAATCATAATAACATTGTTACCACCAGCATGACATGCTGAACAGTTAGCTGTAAAAATGTTTTCCCCATTACTAATGTCTAACGCTTGAGCTGGATTTTGAAAACTAATTAAAGCTAGGCATGCAATAAAGAAACCAAAAAAAAAATTTTTCATTGATAATTCTCGTATAGAGTCTTTTTAATTTAACAAAATAAAAATCTATTATTATTTTTAATATAGAAAGCGAGATTAAAAATCTTTATTACTTTATTTTTTAATTAATAATAAATTTTACCACCACCCCATTTCTCAGAAACAATTTTAGGTTGTAGTAATATATGACCTGCAATATCTACTAGATCATTTTCATCCAGTGATCGCATTCTTGTAAAAATATTAGCACTTTTAATACTTGGGTGAATCTCTGCAATCGATTCTAAACCATCATAAGTTGTTGGATTTTTCATATAATCAACTAAACCATTAATATTATTACGTGATGGTGTTGCTAAACTTAGAGCTTCAGAGTCAAGACCTAGATTTGGGTTTGTTTTTGTTATTCCACCTACATGACATTGACCACAACTCGAATTAAATAATCGTTTCCCTCTTTTAACTTGCTCTGGAGTTAATACTGTTGTTTTACCGTCACTAGTTACAGGTATCGTTCTTGTTGCTTCATCCAGGTCTATAGCCAAAACTGATGACCCAACGGAAGTTGCTAAACAAGCAATAGTTAAACTTAGAAAAAATTTTTTAAACATATTAGATTAAACCTATAAAATATTTTAATTACTGAAACAAAAAAACAAGAATTAACAACAAAGTTTACTTAGATTTATTAGAATAAATTTTTGGTAATTTTAATTGTTCTTTGATTTTTTTGGCAATTAAGCCTCTAAGTCGAATATTTTCCCAACCAGCTGCAAGAGCAATACTAACTAAAAGAACTTGACTAAATAATAGTATTGGGTCAAGTCGCCAACCATGGATAATTAAAATAGAGCCGTAAATTAACCCTAATGTTGTAAAAAAAATATCTTCATCACGTGATAGTTCTGGTCTTATAATCCTTAAAAAATATAAAATTAGTACACCAAGAATTATTATAAGGCCTAGAAGAAAGTTTGCTCCAAAAACTATGTTTATCATGAATTATTAAACTTTTGAAAAATTATTTATTATTGAATTAGAAATTATAAAATTTTCTATCCATTTTTTACTTATAGAAATGTAAAAAACAAAAATTAAAAAACTAATTTTTAAAATTTTTGTTTTTAATGACTATTTTTTTGGTGGTACACGAATTAAAGCATCTTTTTTACTGACAAAGAATAATGCAAGACTGATAGGTAAAACTACAATAAACCCACCAGCAATTAAGCTGGATAAAAAATTTGTTAAAGATGGTGTCATAATTTTATATTTTCTTTCTTTTCTCTAATAAAATATATTTTCTTGAACTATGCAAAACATCTAATTCTAGAAATAGAAATTAACAGTAAAATTTTTTAAGGACTAGAGATTACTTTGCTGATAATGTAATTCAAGCTTATTAAATTATATAGTATAATCTATTTTTATAAATAATAAGATTATATCCTAGATAGTACTTCTCGTATATATAATAAGTTAACATTGGCCCTTTTATTAACTGTTATTAAAGTAAACAAATCTATTTAGAATCTTCTCTAAATTTTTCTATATTACCATTATGTTATTGGTATAAGGAAATATTTTTATAATATCCTATGCTATGATTAATTTTAATAAACTAATAAAATTAATCATAGCATAGTTTTATATAGCCTAAATTTTCATTCACTGCTTTCTAGTATAATTATATTAAAGATTAGCAGAAACTGAAATACATGTTTGTTTCTTTTTCTTTTTGAAAGAAACCAACCCTGCTGTTAGTGCATATAAAGTATAATCTTTCCCAATCCCTACATTATCACCTGGTTTAAAACTTAATCCTCTTTGTCTTATTAAAATATTCCCAGCTTCTACTGGGTGCCCTTGAAAACATTTTACCCCAAGTCGTTTTGATTTAGAATCGCGTCCATTTTTTGTACTTCCCGCACCTTTTTTATGAGCCATTTTTTCTTATTTACTAATTTATGAAAAATGATTTGTTTCTTTGTTCAAATCAGATTGGTTGTTATAATTTTTAATCTGAGTAAAAAGGAAGCTTATAAATGAATAACAAATTAAATAATATTAATATTATACTAGATAATAACTAGTGTACACCTATAATATATAATTGGTTATAAAATTTTGTAAAATCCATTTTTAAGGATTATCATATCTTTACTCATTAAATAAATTTTCTTTTTAATCTATAGAAAAACTAGAAAACACTAATTTTTATTTTCCCTAAATTATAAGTTAAAATAAAAATATGTTTTTAAGATATACTATGATATGATAAGTTTTTAATAAGTTAAGTTTTATAAAAACTTAAAAGTTTAAAAATTTATTTTAATTATCCTTTAGTAAAATATTATAAATAAAAAATTAATGAAAAATCTAAAACAAACAACATTCTTAAATGATAAAGAACTTATTGATTCTGTTGAAAGTGTTCATATTAAAAAGAATCTTTCAAAAATCTTTGTAGGAGATACAGTAAAAATTGGCGTATTTATTAAGGAAGGTAATAAAGAGAGAATACAATACTATCAAGGGATTATTTTAGGGAAAAATAATAGTGGGATTAATTTAACAATCTCAGTTAGAAAAGTATTCCAGGGCATCGGTGTAGAAAGAAATTTCTTAATACATTCTCCTAAATTTGAATCTATTGAAGTAATTAAATCTTCTCGAGTAAGACGATCAAAATTATATTATTTACGTAGTATTGTAGGTAAAGGAAGTCGTCTAAAACAAAGGTTTAGAACTAAGTAATTTGCATCTGGCTGGGTTCGAACCAGCGGTGTTCTAATAAGAAGACGGATTATGAGTCCGTTGCCTTCAACCACTCGGCCACAAATGCGAAAATTCATTCTATAAATTTCATCTTATAACTTATAGAAATGAGGAGCTGGTGGGATTCGAACCCACGTCCATTTAAAATAATCATCAAACTAATCAATGTAATCACAGATTTAGTTATCAATTAGTTTACTTTCGTTACCTTTAAAACGTTAAATAAACAATTTTCTAACAAGAAAGTTGATGAGTTTATGTTTATTTTATATCAATAAAGAAAATTAAAATACTTTATTTATAATAATAATACCAAAACTAAAGTTTTGTAAAGTTTTAGGGAAAAATAATCTTATTCCTATTTCAATCAACAATTATATAATTGATTGAGGTTAAAATTCAAGAAATTTATGCAAAGACTTGATTTTTGTTAAAATTAATAATGTTGTTTGCAATTACTATATGGTTTAAGTTTTTAAACCTGCTTATTGATTAATAGAATTATAAATGTCGAAGCCAATACAGCCCCTTGATTTCATTAATACCTTAATTTTGTTCTACTTAAAATTTCTATCCTTAATAATTTCTTAACTTTTGTATTTCCTTATTATAATTTTTAAAAATATCTCTGGAGAGTGTAGACCAGAGCTAAGACGAAATATAAAATAGTTAATATTTGGATTAATTTATCGATTGATTTTTCTGCTCTACTAGAGCTTTCAAAAAGTTTAAACGGGTCTAAATTTTCTTGTAAACTCTGTTCATTAGGACTTCTAACAAGTATAATAAGAACTAATGAAAAATTGAGTATTATTGATAATATACTAAAAATGTTCACATTACTCATAACAGTGTCTTTTTATTATAATAAATAATTTAATAAAAATAAAGTTAATAATTTAATTATTATTGATTATTTTAATTTACTTTTTTATTCTCCCTGAACTTTTAATAATAAAAATCCTAGAGATAAGCCTATTAGCACCATACTGAAACATAAAACACCGATTGATAAAATTTCTCCACCCATAAATTATTACATCCTTATGCTTAAAATTATATCATCTTAAAACCCATTACGGCCCCAAACGACTAGCGAAAGAGAAAACGTAAATATCATCATAATTGTAGCCCAACCTAAGCTAATTATATCCATGAGTATTCCTTAATTTTTGAAAATATATAATCAATATAGACTTTATTATATACTTTAATTTAACTCTAGGTCAAAATCAATATAATTTAATATCTACTTACTTTAATAAATGATTTTTATAAAATGTTTTTTATTATATTATTTAGTATATAATATATAATAATATTAAATAGGAGAGGCTAGATGAACTAAAAAACAAAGATTAAAATTAGCTTTAGTTGTAGGTGTTCCAGTTTGGGTATAAAACAAAGTCCGAATTTAAAATTCTTTATTCGTAAAGTTAATAAATACGATATTGAAATAATTTAGTGATTTTCGCTAATCGGAATGAGAAATAAATAAAGCTTTAAATTAAAACTGTAATAATTAACTATTAATTTATACTAGGGGTAAAATCTATGACTAAATCGATTAACAGTAATAAAAATAATGAAACGAATGCAGTAAAAACAAAAACTCCTGCAGGTGAATCTTTACTAACACCTCGCTTTTATACAACTGATTTTGATGCAATGGCTAATTTAGACATAAATTCAAATAAATCAGAGATTGAAGCTATCATAGAAGAATTCCGTATGGATTATAACCAACATCACTTTATTCGTGATCAAGAGTTTAATCAATCTTGGGCTCATTTTGATAATCGCACAAAATCTCTTATTACAGAATTTTTAGAAAGATCATGTACAGCTGAATTTTCAGGATTTCTATTATATAAAGAATTATCAAGAAACCTTAAAACGAAAAACCCTTTATTAGCTGAAGGATTTGCTTTTATGTCTAGAGATGAAGCAAGACACGCAGGTTTTTTAAATAAATCGATGAGTGACTTTAATTTAACTCTTGATTTAGGATTTTTAACTAAAAGTCGAAAATATACTTTTTTTTCGCCTAAATTTATTTTTTATGCTACGTATTTATCAGAAAAAATTGGTTATTGGCGATATATAACGATCTATAGACATTTAGAAAAAAACCCAGAATACCGTATTTATCCACTGTTCAGGTTTTTTGAAAGTTGGTGCCAAGATGAAAATAGACATGGAGACTTTTTTGCTGCTATTTTAAAATCACAACCAGAATTATTAACTACTACTGTTGCTAAACTTTGGTGCAGATTTTTTTTATTATCCGTTTTTGCAACTATGTATTTAAATGATTTACAAAGAAGTAGTTTTTATGCTACTTTAGGTTTAGATGCTCGTAAATTTGATATTCACGTAATCAAAAAAACAAATCAAAGTGCGGGACGCTTATTTCCTGTTATTTTAAATGTAAACCACCCAAGTTTTTTCCAATCTTTAGATAAATGTGCTGAGGCAAATTTAGCATTAATCGAAATTGATGTTAAGGAAAAAGCACATTACGGTCATATTTTACAGAATTTTAGGTTCTTTTTCCAACGTACAGGAAACTATTTTATTATCTTAATTAATTTAATACAAATGGGATTAATGAAACCTTTAAATTCTGAAAAAGATTGGAATACTATATATTAAATGGGGTCTTGGTTATTTTTTTGTCAATTAAATTAAATAGACAAAATTAATAAGTTATTTTAAAGAGTAGTTATTCTTTAAAACATATAGATAAAATTAACTGCGATTAATTATATAAGGAAAATATTATTATGAATAATAATAATGCACAGGTAGGGAAAATTGCTCCAGATTTTCAAGCAACAGCAGTTTATGACGAAGAACGTTATAAAATTCGATTATCAGATTATCGTAAAAAAAAATATGTTGTTCTATTTTTTTATCCATTAAATTTTACTTTTGTTTGTCCTACTGAAATAACTTCATTTAGTGATCGTTTTAAAGAATTCAGTTCTCTCGACACTGAGGTTTTAGCCGTTTCTGTTGATAGTGAATATTCACATTTATCCTGGGTGCAAACGAAACGTGAAGATGGAGGGTTAGGCCCATTAAGTTATCCTTTAGTTTCTGACTTAAAAAAGGAAATTAGCAATTCTTATAATATTTTACATGATTCTGGAGTTGCTTTACGTGGTTTATTTATTATTGATAAAAAAGGTGTTATACAATATTCAACAACTAATAATTTATCTTTTGGTCGTAGTGTTGATGAAACCCTAAGAGTTTTACAAGCTATTCAACATATAACAGAAAACCCTGATGAGGTTTGTCCAAGTGATTGGGAACCCGGTGATGAAACGATTTATATATAAATTTTGGCCTAATACTATAAAAAATAAGAAAATTTATTGATCGAAGTTATTAAAATACTTAGCTATTCATGATATAAAAATATATAGATATCAAAAAATTATGCCAAAACTTAAAACAAGAAAAGCTGCAAAAAAACGTTACAAACTTATTGCAAGAAAAAGATTTGTTAGACGTAAAGCCTTTAAGGGACATCTTTTAGAAAAAAAATCTGCGAAACAAAAAAGAAATTTAGCAAACGCTATTATAGTAAGTAAATCAGATACCAAAGCAATAAGAAAAATGTTAGTTTGTTAATCTATAATCATAAGAAAATTAATGGTAAGAGTTAAGCGAGGGAATGTCGCTAGGAACCGTAGAAACAAAATTTTAAAACTTGCAAAAGGATTTTGTGGTGCTCATTCAAGTTTATTCCGCGTAGCAAATCAACAAGTAATTAAAAGCTTGATATATGCTTATCGGGGAAGAAAAGAGAAGAAAAGAATATTCCGTCAATTATGGATTACAAGAATTAATGCTGCAGTAAGCAACTACAATTTAAAATATAGTAAATTCATCCACAATTTAAAACGTTCAAAAATTCTTCTAAACCGTAAAATGTTATCACAGTTAGCTATTCTAGACCCATCAGCCTTTTCCTCTCTAGTTAAATTAACCCAGTAAAATAATTTGAACAAAAAAGGGGAAATGTTCTTTTTTGTTCAAATAATTGTAGTGAATTTATTAATCAAAATAATATTTAAAATAATTATGAAAAGAACTATTTCAGTATTAGTTGAAAAGGATGCAGGAGGGTTAGTCCGTATTATAAGCTTATTAACTAGAAGACGATTCCAAATTGAAAGTATTACAATGGCATCATGCGAAAGAAAATGTTATGAACGAATAACAATAGTAGTAATAAATCAAAGTGACGGCTCGGATGCTGCCAGCCAGTTAACTAAACAAATTAAAAAATTGCTTAACGTTGTAAATGTACAAGATATAACATATTTACCTTTAGTACAGAGAGAATTAGTTTTAATAAAATTACAAATAAGTGTTACAGAAAGAGAGGAAATCCTAAATTTGGCAAAAGTATTTAGATTTAAAATTACTGATATCACAGAATCTACCCTTATCTTAGAATTAACAGCAGATCCGGGAAAAATTGTAGCTCTTCAAAAAATATTAGAAAAGTATAATATTTTACAATTGTCAAGAACAGGAGAAATTGCTGTAACGCGTGAATCATCAGTAAGTACTTCTTCATTAAAAGAATATCCTGAATTTGATGCTGATACGGGTAGAAATTATTTTAAAAATATTGAGGAATTATTTTATAAGGACTATTATAAACCTTCAGAAGTTTAAATAAACAAAAAGAATAAAGCCTAGCAAGTGAATAAATTATAACAAGCTAATAATAGTAGTGGTAGTGGCCAGTCTAAAACTCAATGAATAAAACATTAAGATTTATATATTAAGCTTAGTAAAAATAAAATGGTAAAAAACAATTTTGAATACTAATTTTATATTACTCACTACTATTAAAGTTTGATATTTAAATAATAAGAATTATAGATTGAACTTTATAATTTATTGATAAAATATATAGAATAAAAATATTTTTTAATGATAAATTTTTCTAAAATAACAAATCAAATAAAAGATAAGATGAGTTCCTAGCATTTTTTTGGTTAAATGAAAGCCAACTAGCAGGTTTTTCTTGATAAGATAAACATTCATTAACATCCCATTCTAAAAGATATACATTTTTTTTAGAAAAAAAATTTATGCACAACAGAGTAGGAGATTGGGGGAAGAAGGTTCTTTTTTTTATATAATAATTCTTTTTTTTTTCATTATGTTTTTGTTCAACAACAAAATAAACCTCACAATTATCTATACGCCCACAATTTAAACAAATACACATAAAAAATTTTTATTTTTATTTTTTTGGGGGTGGAGGGACTTGAACCCTCACGATTTGCATCAACGGATTTTCATTTCAATATGATTTTCATCAATAATAAAAAGCGTATATACATTTTTTTCAAAATTGGACTCTCTCTTTACCAATTAAGGTAGTTCCCGTCGAGTCTCTGCACCTTAATTAATAATTAACTATATTAATTCTTGGCTCAAGATTGTCTTATCATAATTATGACTTAGATTTCCTTGAATTTGAGAACTTACTTAGCTAATCATGTTAATGATTTGATGCTCAAAGTTTTAAGTCCGTTGCGTCTACCATTCCGCCACACCCCCAGTTACACTAATACATCATATAACAACTACCTTCAAAATACTTAATTAGGCGACACCCAGATTCGAACTGGGGATAGAGGATTTGCAATCCACGGCCTTACCACTTGGCTATATCGCCTTTATAAATTAAATAAACTTAAAGTAATCAAATCTATATAAATACATTATATTAGAAATGTATATACAACTCTTTTTAATTAATTTAATATAAAATAATATTTATATTAAATAAAATTAATAAAAATTATCTTTTTATTTATTAACTGGTAAGGTTAGTCTCTTTCTAAAGTATAGTCTTTATATACCTTAGGGACTTCTAAACTATTCCCTTATTAAAGGATAAAAACTATTAAGAGCTTGTTGCTGGCTTCGGAGAATCTATATGCCTGAGAATGTGCAGGAAAGAACTCGATTAAAAAGTGAGCGTTACGAATCAGGTGTTATCCCGTATGCCAAAATGGGATACTGGGATGCTGATTATAACGTTAAAGACACTGATATTCTAGCTCTATTCCGTATAACTCCACAACCAGGCGTAGATCCCGTAGAAGCTGCTGCTGCTGTTGCGGGTGAATCTTCTACTGCAACATGGACAGTAGTTTGGACAGACTTATTAACTGCTTGCGATATCTATAGAGCAAAAGCATATAGAGTAGATCCAGTACCTGGAACAAGCGATCAATACTTTGCATACATCGCTTATGAATGTGATTTATTTGAGGAAGGTTCTCTTGCGAACTTAACAGCCTCTATTATTGGTAACGTTTTCGGTTTTAAAGCTGTTAAAGCTTTACGTCTAGAAGACATGAGAATTCCTTTTGCTTACTTAAAAACTTTCCAAGGACCAGCAACTGGTGTTATTGTGGAAAGAGAAAGATTAGACAAATTTGGTCGTCCTTTCTTAGGTGCTACTGTAAAACCTAAATTAGGTCTTTCAGGTAAAAACTACGGACGTGTAGTTTATGAAGGTTTATGTGGTGGTCTTGATTTCCTTAAGGATGATGAGAACATTAACTCACAACCATTCATGCGTTGGAAAGAACGTTTCTTATACTGTATGGAAGGTGTTAACCGTGCTGCTGCAGCAACAGGTGAAGTTAAAGGTTCTTACCTTAACGTTACTGCTGCAACAATTGAACAAATGTATGAACGTGCTGAATACGCTCACGCAATTGGTACTGTTATTGTAATGGTCGATTTAGTTATCGGTTATACTGCTATTCAAACTATGGCTATCTGGGCACGAAAAGCTGAAATGATTTTACATTTACATCGTGCAGGTAATTCCACTTATGCTCGTCAAAAAAACCATGGTATTAACTTCCGAGTTATCTGTAAATGGATGCGTATGTGTGGTGTAGACCATATCCATGCTGGTACAGTTGTTGGTAAATTAGAAGGAGATCCTTTAATGGTTAGAGGATTCTACAACACTTTATTATTAACTCAACTTAAAATTAATCTAGCTGAAGGTTTATTCTTCGACATGGATTGGGCGTCTCTTAGAAAATGTGTTCCTGTAGCTTCTGGTGGAATCCATTGTGGTCAAATGCACCAACTTCTTTTCTATTTAGGGGATGATGTGGTTCTACAATTTGGTGGTGGTACTATTGGTCACCCTGATGGTATTCAATCTGGTGCAACAGCAAACCGTGTTGCTCTAGAATCTATGGTTCTAGCTCGTAATGAAGGTCGTGATTATGTTGGAGAAGGTCCTGAAATCTTACGTAATGCAGCGGCTACTTGTGGTCCTTTAAAAGCAGCGTTAGATTTATGGAAAGATATTACTTTTGAGTACACTTCAACAGACACACCTGATTTCGTTGAACTTCCAACTGAAAGCAAATAGTATACTGAAATTAAACTCATAAAAGATTAAGTTGAATTAATTCTAGTTATATTTAAATAGCTAGAAAATATATCTAATAATTTTATCTACTTTATTATTTAAAGTTATATTGTTATAAAATTAAGACTTAACTTTAAATTTGTTATAATTTTAGAAAAATACTTAATACCCCAGATTATTTTAAGTGAAAGTAGAGAGTAAATAAAAATTTTCGTATATAACTAAAAATAAAATTTCTATAATTTATCTTTAAGGAATTTGAATAGTGATGAGAGTTACACAAGGATGTTTTTCGTTTTTACCAGATTTAACTGATGAGCAAATTAAAAAACAAGTTGCTTATGCTATGTCAAAAGGGTGGGCTGTTAGTGTAGAATGGACTGATGATCCACATCCACGTAATTCATATTGGGAATTATGGGGTCTTCCTTTATTTGACATTCAAGATGCTGCTGCATTAATGTATGAACTTGCTGAATGTAGAAAAGTTAACCCAGAAGGTTACATTAAAATCAATGCGTTTGATGCTAGTATCGGTACAGAAAGTTGTGCATTATCATTCCTTGTACAACGCCCTGCAAACGAACCTGGTTTCTATTTAGAACGTAATGAAATTGGTGGCCGTAACATTCAATACACGATTTCAAGTTATGCTGTTCAAGCAAGACCTGCTGGGGATCGTTATTAAAAATAGGACATTATTTCTTATTTTCTAGAGACTTACTGTTATTTTAATTAAAGATTCTCAGTTAGTTTTGTTTTTAGAAAAGCCTTGGAAGCTCAACATTATTTGTTGTGTTAGTTAATGATTTTTTGTAGAAATACAAAGTTAAGATAACTACTAGTTTCCTTTTTTGATATAGTATTGTAAGTTTAGAAATAACTTCTAAATTTACAATACTATATCTTTGACCTCTATATTTTAAATATTTTAAATTTTTAATTTATAGCATTTGACAAAGTTATTTCCAATATATATATATATATATATATATGCATACATGTGATTACAATTTATAAGCGTTATTCTATAAGCTATTAAAAAGTAATAATTTTTAGATAATTGGGCTCATCGTCTAATGGATAAAGACCGGAACCTTCTAAGTTTCTAATGTAGGTTCAATTCCTTCTGGGCCTGCTCAAATAAATATGTAGAAATTATTTTTTATATTAAAAATATAAAAAATAATTTAAGCCCCCATCGTCTAGAGGCCTAGGACATCTCCTTTTCACGGAGGGAACAGGGATTCGAATTCCCTTGGGGGTATAAAGTATAGCAGTGTTCAAAAAATATTTACAATAATCGAATCTTTAAAATACTTATTTAAAATTTTTATTGTTATAACAAATTCTATATTAATATAATAAAGTTTCTTTTTTTTAGAAAATTAGTTATAATATATTAGTGAAAACTCAATTCGGAATAGTATAACTATTTCATGAGACTTGAGCGTTTCCTATCTTTATGTCTCCAGAGAGGAAAAGGTAAATGAACTCCAATAAGCAAGCAGCCAAAGTTAAAGTTCTCGTTGATCGTGATGTTAACAAAACTAGTTTCGAAAAATGGGCTAAGCCAGGGCATTTTTCACGTGTACTATCTAAAGGCCCAAAAACAACTACTTGGATTTGGAATTTACACGCTGATGCACATGATTTTGATAGCCAAAACAATTCTTTAGAAGAAGTTTCTAGAAAAATTTTTAGTGCACATTTTGGACAACTAGCAATAATATTTTTATGGATAAGTGGAATGCATTTTCACGGTGCTTATTTCTCGAATTATTTAGCATGGTTAAATAATCCTATTGGTATTAAGCCTAGCGCACAAGTGGTGTGGCCTATTGTTGGTCAAGAAATCTTAAATGGAGATGTTGGTGGTAATTTTCAAGGTGTTCAAATAACATCAGGATTTTTCCAATTATGGCGTGCTGAAGGTATAACAAGTGAAATTGAATTATACTGGACTGCCATTGGTGGATTAATTATGTCTGGATTAATGTTATTTGGAGGCTGGTTTCATTATCACAAAGCTGCTCCAAAGTTAGAGTGGTTTCAAAATGCAGAATCAATGCTAAATCACCATTTATCTGGTTTACTAGGATTAGGTTGTTTAGCTTGGTCTGGGCACCAAATTCATATAGCATTACCTATTAATAAATTATTAGATGCTGGTGTTGCTTCACAAGAAATTCCGTTACCTTATGAATTTATTATTAATAGGGAATTAATCGGTCAGCTTTACCCAAGTTTCAAAAAAGGTTTAGTTCCTTTCTTTTCATTAAACTGGGGTGAATATTCTGATTTTTTAACTTTTAAAGGTGGATTAAATCCTGTTACAGGTGGACTTTGGTTAAGTGATACTGCTCACCATCATTTAGCTTTAGCAGTATTATTTATCGTTGCAGGTCATATGTACCGCACAAATTGGGGAATTGGACACAGCATGAAAGAGATTTTAGAAGCCCATAAAGGACCTTTTACTGGGGCTGGTCACACAGGTCTTTATGAAATTTTAACAACTTCATGGCATGCGCAACTAGCAATTAATCTGGCAATGATGGGATCGTTAAGTATTATCGTTGCTCATCATATGTATGCAATGCCTCCATATCCTTATATAGCTACTGATTATGCTACACAACTTTCTTTGTTTACTCATCATATGTGGATTGGGGGATTCTGTATTGTAGGTGGTGCTGCACATGGAGCTATTTTTATGGTTCGTGATTATAACCCAGCAAAAAACTATAATAATTTATTAGATAGAGTTGTTCGTCATAGAGATTCTATTATTTCTCATTTAAATTGGGTTTGTATATTCTTAGGCTTCCATAGTTTTGGATTATACATACATAATGATACAATGAGAGCATTAGGGCGTGCTCCAGATATGTTTTCAGATACAGGGATTCCTTTAAAACCTATTTTTGCACAAGCAATTCAAAATTTACATTTATTAGCACCAAGTAGTACTGCACCAAATGCTTTAACAACAGCAAGCTATGTTTTTGGTGGTGATATTGTCTCTATTGGATCAAAAATTGCTATAATGCCAATAAAATTAAGTACAGCTGATTTTATGGTTCACCATATTCATGCTTTCACAATTCATGTGACTGTTTTAATTTTATTAAAAGGTGTTTTATATGCTCGTAGTTCAAAACTGATACCTGATAAATCTAATCTAGGCTTCCGTTTCCCTTGTGATGGACCAGGAAGAGGTGGTACTTGTCAAGTTTCCGCTTGGGACCATATATTTTTAGGCTTATTCTGGATGTACAACTCAATTTCAGTAGTTATATTCCATTTCAGTTGGAAAATGCAATCCGATGTTTGGGGATCAGTAACACCAACAGGAACAGTTTCTCACATCACTGGTGGGAATTTTACCCAAAGTGCAATTACTATTAACGGATGGTTAAGAGATTTTTTATGGGCACAAGCATCACAAGTAATTCAGTCATATGGATCTTCTTTATCTGCTTATGGTTTAATCTTCCTTGGGGCGCATTTCATTTGGGCATTCAGTTTAATGTTCTTATTTAGTGGTCGTGGTTACTGGCAAGAGCTTATTGAATCAATTGTTTGGGCTCATAATAAAATTAAAGTTGCTCCAGCAATTCAACCTCGAGCATTAAGTATTACTCAAGGTCGAGCTGTAGGGTTAGCTCATTATCTATTAGGTGGTATTGGAACAACATGGTCATTCTTCTTAGCAAGAATTATTTCTGTAGGATAAAATTAACGAGGTAAAATATTTATGGTAACTAAATTTCCAAAATTTAGCCAAGCTTTAGCACAAGATCCGACAACTAGAAGAATTTGGTTTGGAATTGCAACAGCCCATGATTTTGAAACACATGATGGGATGACAGAAGAAAATTTATATCAAAAAATCTTTGCTTCTCATTTCGGTCATTTAGCAATTATTTTTCTTTGGACATCAGGTAATTTATTCCATGTTGCTTGGCAAGGTAACTTTGAACAATGGTCTTTAAACCCATTAAAAGTAAAACCAATTGCTCACACAATTTGGGATCCACATTTTGGGGAGCTTGCAATGAAAGCTTTCACAAAAGGTGGTGCATTTTACCCAGTAAATATATCTTATTCAGGTGTTTACCATTGGTGGTATACTATAGGAATGAGAACAAATAATGATTTATATGTTGGATCTATTTTTTTAATAGCCTTATCTAGCTTATTATTATTTGCTGGTTGGTTACATTTACAACCAAAATTCCGTCCAAGCTTATCTTGGTTTAAAACTAATGAGTCACGTTTAAACCATCATTTAACAGGTTTATTTGGAGTGAGCTCTTTAGCATGGACAGGACATTTAGTTCATGTTGCTATTCCAGCATCTCGTGGTATTCATGTTGGTTGGGATAATTTTTTAACAACTTTACCACATCCAGATGGTTTAACTCCATTTTTTGATGGTAATTGGAATGCTTATTCTCAAAACCCTGATACGGTAGAACACATTTTTGGTACAAACACAGGTGCAGGTACTGCTATTTTAACATTTTTAGGTGGTTTCCACCCACAATCTCAATCTCTATGGCTTACTGATATAGCACATCATCATCTTGCGATTGCAGTTGTATTTATAATTGCTGGTCATATGTATAGAACAAATTTTGCTATTGGTCATAATATGAAAGAAATTCTAGACGCACATCGTCCACCAGGTGGTAGATTAGGTGCAGGACATCGAGGATTATTTGATACAATAACAAATTCTTTACATATTCAACTTGGCTTAGCTCTAGCAGCATTAGGTGTAACTACATCTCTAGTTGCTCAACATATGTATGCAATACCTCCTTATGCCTTTATGGCAAAAGATTTTACAACTCAAGCGGCGCTTTATACACATCATCAGTATATAGCTGGGTTTTTAATGGTAGGGGCATTTGCACATGGGGCAATTTTCTTTGTTAGAGATTATGATCCAGAAGCAAATCAGGATAATGTGTTAGCTAGAATGCTTGAACATAAAGAAGCAATTATTTCTCATTTAAGTTGGGTTAGTTTATTTTTAGGTTTCCATACATTAGGACTATATATTCATAATGATACTGTAGTTGCATTTGGTCAACCGGAAAAACAAATCTTAGTAGAACCTGTTTTTGCACAATTTATCCAAGCAGCTTCAGGAAAGGCAGTTTATGGTTTTGATCTTTTATTATCTTCAAAAGAAAGTCCTGCTAGCGTTGCTGGAAGTGAAATCTGGTTACCTGGTTGGATAGAAGCTATTAATAATGATAAAAATGATTTATTTTTAACTATTGGACCTGGTGATTTTTTAGTACACCATGCTATTGCTTTAGGACTACACACTACAACATTAATCTTAGTTAAAGGGGCCTTAGATGCTCGTGGTTCTAAATTAATGCCAGATAAAAAAGATTTTGGATATAGTTTCCCTTGTGATGGTCCAGGTCGTGGTGGTACTTGTGATATTTCGGCTTGGGATGCTTTTTATTTATCAATGTTTTGGATGTTAAACACAATTGGTTGGGTTACTTTCTATTGGCATTGGAAACATGTTACAATTTGGCAAGGTAATGCAGCTCAGTTTAATGAGTCTTCGAACTATATTATGGGTTGGTTACGTGATTATTTATGGTTAAATTCATCTCCATTAATAAATGGTTATAATCCTTATGGTATGAATAGTTTATCTGTATGGGCTTGGATGTTCTTATTTGGACATTTAATTTGGGCTACAGGATTTATGTTCTTAATTTCATGGAGAGGATACTGGCAGGAGCTTATAGAAACATTAGTTTGGGCTCACGAGCGTACACCTCTTGCGAACTTAGTTCGTTGGCGTGACAAACCTGTTGCTCTATCAATTGTTCAAGCAAGATTAGTCGGCCTAGTTCATTTCACAGTGGGTTATATTTTAACGTATGCTGCTTTTGTTATAGCTTCAACTACTGGAAAATTTGGTTAATTTAGATTATACTATTATTTAGGTTTGTATATTAAAGTATAATATTACTTTAATATACAAATTTAATAAAACATAAAAAAATTAATTAAGGAATTTTCTATGGCTAAACAATCAATGATTGAAAGAGAAAAAAAACGAGAAAGGTTAGTTATAAAGTATAGAGAAAAACGAAAATCACTTCTTTTAGAATTTAAAAAGGCAAATACTTTTTCGGATCAAATGGAAGTTCATAAAAAAATAGAAAAGCTACCAAGAAATAGCTCACGTATAAGATTAAGAAACCGTTGTTGGCGAACTGGTCGTAGTCGAGGGGTTTATAGAGATTTTGGTTTATGCCGACACATGGTTAGAGAAATGGGACATAATTGCTTATTGCCTGGTGTACGAAAAGCTAGTTGGTAATTAAAAACTTAAACAGGAGAGATAATAATTATATTATCTCTCTTTCTTATAGACCAAGTTTATTTCCGCGGCGGTATTGTAAAAAAGCAGCAACAAATAAACCAATCAAAGTTACTGGAATAAGGCCTAATACCATACCAAAAAGAAGAGGTTCAATCATAATATAAAAATATATAAATAATTATTAAAGTAATTAGGGTATTGAGTTTAATAAGTTTAAATAATAAGAAGACAAGACATTAGCTCTATATTTTAGATACTAATATATTTCTACAAAATAACTATTTATAAGTTGTTTATCTAAAACCAACTGAAGCTTGCCAAAGGAAAGCAAGTAATAAAAAAAGAACTGGAACAATTGGTAAAATATCTACAATTGGACTATACATTGAGTACAGTTCTGGTAACTTTGTTAGTAATATGATTTCCATATTTTATTAGCCTTTTTGTAAAAATACTATCGAACCATTATATTCAATAAAATAGAGTTAGATATACTATAGTATATAGTAAGACAATATATTTTATTTCCCTTAACTCCTAATTTTAGTATTATTTTTTATTTTCTCCGATCAGAAATGATCTTTTAACTTTTAGTAACAATCTTTTTATCCCAAAAGATTAGTTTTTTCGAAAATTTAATAAATCGGGTATTCATTTTAAAATAACTAAATTGTAGGAATAAAAATAAATTTTTTATTTTTGAATTTCAAACAAAAGTAATTCTAATTATGTAAACCAACCATAGCTATGTAATCCTTGACCTAAAAAATTAACCCCAAGATAACAAATCCAAACAACAAAGAACCCTATACTTGCTAAAAGTGCTGGTTTTTTACCATTTAAACCTACTATTAATCGAAGGTGTAAATATGCTGCAAAAATCAACCAAGTAATTAAAGCCCAAGTTTCTTTTGGATCCCAACTCCAATAAGATCCCCAAGCTTCATTTGCCCAAACAGCACCTGCTATTATACCAATAGTTAAAAAAGGAAACCCTAAACTTATAGCTCGATAGCTCCAATTATCGATATTGTATAAAAACTTTGTACGATTATTTATAACAATATCTTCTTCCTCGTTATAAATTACATCTAACCCTAGATATAAAAATTGACTTTTAGTTAGGTTTAAAGTTTTTAGCATATGCTTTTCATATTCAGCAGCTCTAACTGGTATAGTTTTTATATAATCTTCAAGTTCTAAAAACGCACCTACATAAACTATTGCGAATGATGAGCCAATAATTAATATAGCGTAACTTAACATCATCAAGCTAACATGCATCATTAACCAATTTGATTGTAGAGCTGGAACTAAAGCACTTGCTTTTTGCATCTCAAGAGGTAATGTTAATGCCGCAAAACCAGTAATAAATAAAACGATTGGGACAATAATACATCCAAATAAAGAACTTTGGGTTTTAGATTCTAAAACTTGGTAAACGAATAAAAGTATGCACGATAAAAACAATAAAGATTCATATAGATTACTTAAAGGAAAATAACCAAATTGAATCCAACGATTTAATAAAAAAACAAATAGACTTAAAGTTGCAAATTTTGAAGTGATTTTTGCTAAACTAGTAAAAACATTTATATTTTTAAAACCTAAACTAAACCAATAAAAAATTGTAGAGACAAGACAGGAAGCAAAAAGGACATTATTAAATATATTACTATCATTATAAACGTTACAAAAATCCTGGAAAAACATTATTACCCCCTATTTTTATAATATAATTAAAATTGTCACAAATGTACTTAATTAGTATAGCTCAGATATTTACAAAAAAACCAAACACCAAAAAATTTATGCAAATAAATATAGAATTAAAGACTAAAAATCTAAAGTAAATAAGTTTAAAATTATGAGCTAAAAAGAAAAACCAAAATATTTACAGTAATTAAAATTATATTATATTATATAAATGTATATATATTAAATATTTAGATTATAATATATAGTAATATAAAAGAATAATATAATATAGTTTTTAATAAGCATTATTTAAAACTATTATCTTATATTATGCTTATATCATTTATACCAATCAATATCTCTTAAGAGCAACTATTATTATTAATAATTATTTTTTAAATAATAATAATTTAGTTAACACATAATAAAAATTAGGAGTCATATATGAAGCTAGCTGTTTACGGTAAAGGTGGTATCGGTAAATCAACAACAAGTTGCAATATTTCTGTCGCTCTTTGTAGACGAGGAAAACGTGTTTTACAAATTGGTTGTGATCCAAAACATGATAGTACATTTACATTAACGGGATTTTTAATTCCGACGATTATTGATACATTACAAGCAAAAGATTATCATTATGAAGATATTTGGCCAGAAGATGTTATATACCAAGGTTATGGAGGAGTGGACTGTGTTGAAGCCGGAGGACCACCTGCTGGAGCTGGTTGTGGAGGTTATGTTGTTGGTGAAACAGTAAAACTTTTAAAAGAATTAAATGCATTTGATGAATATGATGTGATTTTATTTGATGTTTTAGGGGATGTTGTTTGTGGTGGTTTTGCTGCACCATTAAATTATGCTGACTATTGTTTAATTGTAACAGATAATGGTTTTGATGCATTATTTGCCGCAAATAGAATTGCTGCTTCAGTGAGAGAAAAAGCTAGAACGCACGCATTAAGACTTGCAGGACTTATAGGTAATAGAACAGCTACTCGAGATTTAATTGATAAATATATTGATGCCGTACCAATGCCTGTTTTAGAAGTACTACCTCTTATTGAAGACATTAGAGTTTCAAGAGTAAAAGGTAAAACTTTATTTGAAATGACAGAATCTGATAATTCTTTATATTATATTTGTGAATACTACCTAAATATTGCAGACCAACTTATTGCTAATCCTGAAGGTGTCGTTCCAAAAGAAGCTGCCGATCGTGAATTATTTAGTTTACTATCTGATTTCTATTTAAATCCTAAAGAAAAAGATGAAGATACATTAGAATTTGATACTATTGAAAATGATTTGAATGAAGTATTTTCGATTTAGTCTAAAATAGATAGACTTATAAATTTTAATTTTTTAGTAAAAGGATTTATATGAATCAAATAAAACATGTAGATAACAACGATTTAAAAGAAAAAATCAATTTTGAATGTGAGACAGGGAATTATCATACATTTTGCCCAATTAGTTGTGTTGCTTGGTTGTACCAAAAAATTGAAGATAGTTTCTTTTTAGTTATTGGTACAAAGACCTGTGGGTACTTTTTACAAAATGCTTTGGGAGTAATGATTTTTGCAGAACCTCGTTATGCCATGGCCGAATTAGAAGAAGGTGATATATCAGCACAATTAAGTGATTACGAAGAATTGAAACGCTTATGTTTACAAGTGAAAAGAGACCGAAATCCAAGTGTAATCTTTTGGATTGGGACCTGCACAACAGAAATCATTAAAATGGATCTAGAAGGTATTGCACCAAAGTTAGAAGCAGAAATAAGCTTACCAATTGTAGTAGCTAGAGCAAATGGACTTGATTATGCTTTTACACAGGGAGAAGATACTGTATTAGCGGCTTTAGCACAAAGACCAAATGCAAAGCAGCTAGAAATACCATTAGAAAAAGCAATCCCAACTGATAATGATTATGTTGAACATATACCTCTTATTTTATTTGGTTCTGTACCTGACCCAGTTGTTAATCAACTTACGTTAGAATTAAAAAAACAAGGTATTCGGGTTTCAGGTTGGTTACCTTCAAAACGTTATACTGAATTACCTCTTATAAATGAAGGGAATTATGTTTGTGGAGTGAATCCATATCTAAGTAGAACTGCAACAACATTGATGAGAAGAAGAAAATGTAAACTAATTGGTGCTCCATTCCCGATTGGACCTGATGGGACAAGAGCTTGGTTAGAAAAGATTTGTATAGTTTTTAGTATTGAACCTAAAGGTTTACAACAAAGGGAAGATGAAATATGGGAAAAATTAAAATATTATGTTAGTTTGATTGATGGTAAAAGTGTATTCTTTATGGGGGACAATTTATTAGAGATTTCATTAGCACGTTTTTTAATAAGATCAGGTATGATCGTATTTGAGATTGGTATACCTTATATGGATAAACGATATCAAGGAGCTGAATTGCAATTATTGCAAAAAACTTGCAAAGAACAAAATATCCCAATTCCTATTATTATTGAAAAGCCCGATAATTATAATCAAGTAGATAGAATTCGTGATATGAAACCTGATTTAGTTATTACTGGTATGGCCCATGCAAACCCATTGGAAGCAAGAGGTATTAACACAAAATGGTCTGTTGAATTCACATTTGCGCAAATCCATGGTTTTACAAACGCTATTGAAGTTTTAGAATTAGTAACTAGACCCCTTCGCCGTAATCAAAAACTTGAAAAAATTGGTTCTCAGCGTTATACTGATCGTCGATAACCAAAAAATTTGTGTAACGTTCTTAAACTAATTTGAATTTTACACAAATACTATACTATACTATATTTATATCATTATTTCCATACTATATATATATATAGTATGAAAAATTTATTTTTTATTAAAACTCATAGTTTTTCATTACTTTTCCGATTAATGTTTAATTTTAAAAAATCAGTATTAATATTTTTTTTAGCTCTCAGCATACCTTTAGCAGCATTTGCAGATGTTGCAGGTTTAACAAAATGTAGTGAATCTGCACCTTTTAATAAGCGATTCGATATTAGTGTCAAAAAATTAGAAGCAAGAGTTAAAAAATATGAGCCTGGATCTCCTCCAGCCTTAGCTTTAGAACAACAAATTAATAGAACTAAGCAAAGATTTACGCGTTACTCAAACTCTGAGTTACTATGTGGTAAAGAAGGCTTACCTCATCTTATCACAGATGGAAGATGGGATCATGCTGTTGAATTTGTGATTCCAGGAATGATGTTCTTATATATAAGTGGCTGGATAGGCTGGGCTGGTCGTAGCTATCTAAATACAGTTGGTACTACTTCGAACCCAACAGAAAAAGAAATTATTCTTGATGTTCCATTAGCATTAAAAATTATGTCATCAGGATTTATTTGGCCAGTTTCAGCTTGGCAAGAATTTACTACTGGAAATTTTTTAGTTCCGGATTCCGAAATTACTGTATCTCCAAGATAATAACATTTCCAAAATTCTAAAAAAAAATTTTCACTATATATAATAAATTAAGAGGTATCGAACAACATGGACAATTTTTTAAAATATCTTTCGACTGCACCTGTTTTATTTGTTGGATGGATGACATTTACGGCTGGATTTATTATTGAAGCTAATCGTTTTTACCCTGATGCCTTAACATTTCCTGTCTTTTAAATATAAATATTAGATATAAAAAAATACAAACTGTATTATGATAATGGTATAACTTATCAATATAGTTTGTATTTTTTCTTATAGAATAAACAAAAGTGATTTATAATCAAAAATAATGAATTGAAAATATGACGAACCTAAATTTCGTGCCTAAGAACGTACCTAGTGATTTTAATGTGTCGATTCGTGTCTCTACTGAGATTAATGAGAGTAATAAAAATTTATTTGATCGTAACGTTAATGTGAAGGATCTATGGAGTGAAGAAAATGAAAAATTTGATCGTTGGGGGATTAATGATGGAAGTGAAGTACCTGAGAAGCCCGAAGATTTAACTGAAAGCATTAAAGAAATTAAGATTACAGGGAAAAAGGGTGCTAACCAAAGTCTTTCTGCTAAAGAAAAACTTAACAAAGTTCAGATTTATTTTATTGTTAAATCTATAAAAGTAGAGGGGGAAGATGTTTTAATTGCCGTGCCAATTAATAATTTTGATGATTTATCAAATTCTTCTTATGGCAAAGCTATATCCGCACGAGCAGGTACTTTTTTAATGAGGACTGATGCAGATCTTAATAAAAAAGGTTTCATAGAAGGCAGACCAGGTAATAGACCCTTTATCTTAGAACAGGCACTTGAGGTTGAAGCTCCATATGGGAGTTTGCCAGAATTACCTTTGGAAGTTTTAGTTTTACCAAAAAAATATGGAATAAATGGAAATTTAGAGATACTAGATTTAACTATAGAAGAGCAGGAAGAAGATGAGTCGAAATTAATTACAGAAATAATAGTAGATGATTCAGGAAAAGAAAGAATGCTGTATTATTTTTTAAGTGAATATGAATATGATTACGCATTTCTTGATAATACAATATTTACAAATGTTGAACCTTATCTTACAACGCCAAGAGATGAAGCAAGTTTCAATAGAACATTTAAAGATATTTTAAAAAATAATATAAAAAACTTTGGGCTAGAGGATATTTGGAATAAGAAAAAAAAAGAATTAAGATTATCAGAAATCGAAGATTTAGTGTATAAAAATACAGACGAATTACTAAGCAAAAATATCATTCCGATTTTTTCTAATTTAGAAGACGCACAAGATTTATTAATAGTAGTTCTTGAAGAACTTCTTGAACCTTTTAAAACAATAAGGTTTATTGAAAATCCTATTAACCAGGATGATTATCCTTTAACAAACCTCGATTACTTGGATGATTCATTTACGTTACAAAATAAATATGTTTCCCCAGAAACCAGAATGGATAAAATTCAATTGTGGTTAACAAAGTATAGATTAATAAAATCGCGTACACAACTGAAACCTCAATATGAATTAAATTACCAACGCTTTTTATTCCCACGTATTCCTGAGGAACTTCAGGAGTTTCTTGACCCAGCTGAAAGTAGTGAAACTGCTTATCTATCTGAAAGTGATACAGTTTTATTAGATATCGCTAGTAATGTTAAAATTGTCTCAATGGGGTTGGGGGATTTTTTAAGTTTTTGGAATAATAATGAGACAAAAAATGGTGAAATATTGTTTATACCATCTTCGAAAAGTTTTAAGAAGATAAATTTACCGTTACTTCCTAAAAAACCAAAAGATCGATTTTATGAATACCAACAAAAATTCCGAAGTGAGGATAAACAAAAAATGACTGAGTATAACTATAGCTATGAAATAAAAAGTTCACTTAATTAATCGAATTTAATAATATAATTTTTTGTAAATAAAGAACTTTTTTCAATAAATTAAAGAAAAATAATTTTTCTTTAATTTATTGAAAAAAAATAATCCTAAAATTTTAATTCTGCAGCTTGAACTTTTTCAAATTGTTTTTTCTTAATTACAAAAAAGATTTGAGTAAATAATACGGAAAAAGCAAAGATTATGAAACCAATTACTCTACTTGGATCTTGTAAAACAATTTCTACATCCGTTTGTCCAAATCCCCCAACATTAGGATCTTTCGTTAAAGGTTGATCTAATTTAATAGTATCTTTTTTTGAAACCACTAATGATAGCCCTTTAGGAATAGTTTGTTTAACTTCGTTACCAGCAGAATTTACTATAGTTATTGCAGTTTCACCCTTATCTAAAGTCTGGATTTCTGCAATTTGTCCTTCGAAAGAGGAAGTAACGATATTATTATTACTTTTTTCTCCAGTAGGATATATTTGTCCTCTACCTCTATTTGCCCCAACATAAATTGGATATTTTAAGAAATTAATTTTCTTATTAGTTGCTGGATCAGGCGATAAAATCGGAAAAATAATTTCTTGATGTGTATCACCTGCAATTGGGCCAACTACTAATATATTATCCTGAGTTGAGCTATAAGGAGAGATATAAACCCCCTTACTTTTTTCCTGGATTTCTTTTGAAATTAAATTTTTTGGTGCTAATTTGAAACCTTCAGGTAAGATAACAACAGCACCAACGTTTAATCCACTCAGTTGGCCATTCCCCAGAATTTGTTTGGCATCTTTGGCATAAGGAATCTTTACAGCTGCTTCAAAAACTTTATTTGGTAATATAGCTTTTGGTGATTCTATTTGTACAGGTTTTTCTGCTAAATGGCAATTTGCACATGCAATTCGTCCATTTGCTGCACGCGGGTTTGCATATGCTTGTTGTGCATAAATTGGATAGGCTTCTGACATCTTAACAGAAAGTGTAAGACTACTAATGATAAAAATAAAGCTTATCATAATAAATTTCATTAGTCTTTTCAAAAGTTCCATATTGAAATTAGGTAAATTAAAAAGTTTTTAATTGATAATCCTTGATAGAAAGAGATTTTAGTTAAAAAAGAGGTTCTATAAGGATAATAAGGAATTAATTCCTTATTATCCTTATAGAACCTCTTTTTTAACTAAATTAATTGATGTGATACTCCCTAAAAAGTATAACAAAAATAAAGCACTTGATAATAATAATTGTGTTATAGGGTCTGCTGAAGGTGTTAATACAGCACCTAATATTGTAGAAAAAAGTATCATCGGGCGCCAATAATTTAACATTTTTATTGGGTCAATTATCTTAGATAAACTTAGTATAATTTGAACAATTGGTACTTGAAACACTAGTCCTGTACTAAAAAATAAAGTAGAGACAAAATTAAAATACTGAGTAAAAGACCAAAAAGGTTCGATAACTTCTGAGCCATAAAAAATAAAAAAATTTAAGGCTGCAGGAATCAAAAGAAAGTAAGAAAAAAGTAACCCTAGAATAAACAAAACAATAGAACTAATCAATAATCCAACTATAATATTTTTTTCATTTTTAGTTAAAGCAGGTCTAAAAAAGAAAAGTGTTTGACTTAATAGTAATGGTGTAGAAAATAATACACCAGCATAAAATGATATTATTAAAGTCGACACAAAATATTCGCCTGGAGATAGTTGAAAGAATTGTATATTTGAAACTGGACTTTCTAAAATTTTAACTAATAATTTAACATTATAAAATGTTAAAAATGTGATTAAAGATAAAAAACTTAAAATATGAAACACACGTTGCCTTAGTTCATCAAAATGCTCATTAAAATATAATTCTGTAATTGAACGTGATGAAGTCTTAATAATATCCGTCATAGAATAAAATTTAAACTTTAATGTTTTAACATTTTCTTTCATAGTTGCTACAAAAATATTTATGAAAGCTTTAAGATTCGATAAATTTAAAAGCCTGTAACTTAGATGATGCTATTTTCATTTCTTGTGATGCATCAATTTTTTCTTTAGTTGTTTCTGCTAAATTCAAATTTTTTGTAGCTGTAGCTAAAAATTCTTTTGCTTCGGCATAATCTTGTTTTACAATTTCTTCTACTCCACTAATTAGAACTATAACTTCATCATTTTTTATAACAGCAAAACCACCAAGAACAATAATAGGTGTCCAAGATGAATTAACTTTAATTCTAAGAATTCCGATTTCAAGAGCCGTAATTAAAGGAGCATGGCCTGTAAGGATACCTAATTGACCTGTAAGACTAGGTAGAACTACTTCATCGGAAGAAGTATCCCAAATTAATCCATCTGGAGCAATTACACGAATATTTAAACTCATTGGAAAATTCCCTAATTAATTATTAAAAGTTTTTGCTTTAGAGATTGCTTCATTAATATCACCAACTAAATAAAAAGCTTGTTCAGGTAAATCATCTAATTCACCACCTAAAATCATATTGAAACCTTTAATCGTATTTTCTAAGTCTACGTATTTACCAGGAGAACCTGTAAAGATTTCTGCAACAAAGAATGGTTGTGATAAAAAACGTTCAATTTTTCTGGCACGATCTACAACTAAACGATCTTCTTCAGATAGTTCATCAATTCCTAGAATTGCAATAATATCTTGTAGTTCTTTATAACGTTGTAATGTTTCTTTAACTAATTGAGCTGTTTTATAATGCTCGTCACCAACAATTAAGGGTTGTAACATAGTTGAAGTTGAGTCTAATGGGTCTACAGCTGGGTATATTCCTTTAGCAGCTAAACCTCTAGATAATACAGTTGTTGCATCTAAATGAGCAAAAGTTGTAGCTGGAGCTGGATCAGTTAAATCATCCGCAGGTACATAAACAGCTTGAATAGAAGTAATCGAGCCTTGGGTAGTTGATGTGATACGTTCTTGTAAAGCACCCATTTCAGTACCTAGAGTAGGCTGGTATCCTACAGCTGAAGGCATACGTCCTAATAAGGCAGAAACTTCTGAACCAGCTTGTACAAATCTAAAAATATTATCAATAAATAATAAAACATCCTGTTTATTAATATCACGGAAATATTCAGCCATTGTTAGAGCAGTTAACCCAACACGCATACGTGCACCTGGTGGCTCATTCATTTGACCATAAACTAAAGCTACTTTCGATTCTAATAAATTTTTCTCGTTTATTACACCGGATTCTTTCATTTCCATATATAAATCATTACCTTCACGCGTTCTTTCACCTACTCCACCAAAAACAGAAACACCACCATGAGCTTTAGCAATATTATTAATTAGTTCCATAATTAAAACAGTTTTACCTACCCCGGCACCACCAAAAAGCCCAATTTTCCCACCTCTACGATAAGGAGCTAATAAATCTACTACTTTAATACCAGTTTCAAAAATAGCTGGTTTAGTTTCAAGGTCTGTGAAAGCTGGCGCAGGTCTATGAATAGGTAATGTTTCATTACCAACTTCATCTCCTAAATTATCTACAGTTTGTCCTAAAACATTAAAAATACGACCAAGGGTTGGCTTACCTACAGGAACTAAGATTGGAGATTTAGTATCAATAACTTTAACTCCTCTCTGTAAACCATCAGTGGCACTCATTGCAATAGCTCTAACTCTGTTATCTCCTAATAATTGTTGTACCTCACAAATAATAATTCCTTCTTTACTTTCTACTTCAAGAGCATTGTAAATTTTTGGTAATATACCTGAAGAAAAGACTGCATCGATAACTGGTCCAATAACTTGTGTTATATAACCTATATTAAGATTTTTATCATTCGTTCCTGTTTTTTCAGTCATTTTTTAATTATTTGCATTATTAAATAATAATGAAACCTGAAAATTTTTTAATTAATTTTATTTAAGTTTGAGAACAAAAGTAAAACGAGTCTTAGTTTAGACTAAAAAATTTGAATTAATAGATTGTACAAATAAAAAAAAAAGATCAATAAATTTCGATTAAAAAAAGCTAATTCTATATTTAAAGTTTTTTAAGCAGAAAGTCGACCTGTTGTTCGTAACCAATTTTGAGCTTCTATATAATTATTTGGAGCAAGATTGATTGCTTGTTTCCAATATTCAGCGGCTTTATTAAAAAGTAATTTAGCTACATCAATATTTTGTTTCTCGGAAGCTTTTACACCTTGGTAATGATATATAACAGCAATATTATTTAACGCTTGTGGTAAATTTGGATTTAATTCTAAAGCTTGGTGGTAATACTCTAACGCTTTTAAGTATTCACCATTACTAGAATATATCAAACCAATATTATATAAGATAAAACTACGATCATAAGGATCTTCTTCAAGTTGTAATGCTTCATAGTAATTCTCTAATGCTTCAGCGTATTCGCCTTCAGATTGTGCTGACATACCATCTCTATAGTAGAAAAAAGCCTGCTTCTCTTCTTTACTTGCTGGGAAAACTTTCAAAATAATATCTGCCATAATCGTAAAAGTTTTATCGATAAAATTATCATTTCTTTGTGAACGACTCATATTTTTTCTGTTTTTATATTTTTTATATCTTATTTCTTGAAAAAGTAAAGAAAAAGTATAGTTGAAAAATATTATAACATTTAAGCTAATATTCTAAGAACATTAATTTTCTACTGATGTAACAAAAGGTAATAAATGTAAATATCTTGCTCTTTTAATAGCTTTTGAAAGTTGTCTTTGTTGTTTTAATGTTAAATTTGTTGAACGGCGGGATTTAATTTTACCGTGTTCTGTAGAAAAGGATAAAAGAATATCAACTTGTTTATAATCAATCGTCTCATTTGGTTTAAGTTTAAATGGTTGACGTCTAGTTTTTGTTGGTTTTCCCTTATTATCATTATTTGGCATATTATACTCCTTATTTTATTTCTTTTTGTTGTGTATGTGAATTACAGTTCGGGCAAAACTTTTTCAATTCAAGTCTATCGGGAGTGTTTCTACGGTTTTTTGTTGTTGTATAATCAATTTTTTTTTTGCATTTTTTTGCAATTGCCTCTTGACTAGAATTAATATCTGTTTTTGCATTAGTGTTTGATGTTTTTTTACAGTTTGTACATCTTAAGCTTATTATAATCCTAGCACCTTTATTTTTTGCCATAGTTTAATTTAAGTAAAAGTATTTTATTAAATGATAATTATTAATAATAGTAATATAGATATATCACTACTATTATATAGTAATATATTTTTCATTTGTAGATCAAGGTAGTTTTTCTGATCCTTGGTTTTATAAGATTTTTCCTATATCACTCCCCTCTTGAAAAATTTGACTCTTCGTTATACAATGATTATAGAGATATTGTTTAAAAATAGGATAATTGTTTTAAATAATATTGAAATTATAGGAAGATTCAAGCAGTCTATAGTTTTATTAATTAACACCATTTTAGGAGGTTTATGTTTGAAAGGTTTACTGAGCGGGCGTTACAAGTAATTATGATGTCACAAGAAGAATCTAGACGCTTAGGTCATAATTTTGTAGGCACAGAGCAAATACTTTTAGGCTTATTAGGGGAAGGTTGTGGTGTAACCACTAATGCTGTTAGAGAGTATGGAATTACGATTAGAAAAGTAAGAATAGAAGTGGAAAGACTTATAGGTAAAGGAACAGGTTTCGTGGCAATAGAAATCCCCTTTACCCCGAGAGCAAAAAAGGTATTAGAAATGTCTATAAAACAATCGAAGGAATTAAACCATAGTTATATCAATACTGAGCATATTTTTTTAGCACTATTGAATGATACAGATGGTATATGCTCAAAAGTTTTACAAAACTTAGGTGCAAACATACCTCGAATTAAAGCTTATGTACTTAATGAGTTAGATAAAAACCATGAATCGGGATCTTCAAAAGTTTTAGCTAATGTTGGCGCCGGGGATCAAAATCAAACAAAAGATTTATTTCTTTTTGATGACTTAGATAGAGCTTCTTTAACAGCTCCGAATTTATTAGAGTATACAACGGATTTAACAGAAGCAGCAGAACGAGCAAAATTAGACCCTGTTGTTGGTAGACAAAATGAAATTGAACGTGTTATACAAATTTTATCAAGACGACGCAAAAATAATCCAATTTTAATTGGTGAGCCTGGAGTTGGTAAAACAGCAGTAGCCGAAGGCCTAGCACAAAGAATTGTTCAACGTGAAGTCCCTAGTGAAATGCATGATCATAAAATATTTGTTTTAGACATTACGTTATTGCTAGCAGGAACAAAATATCGTGGTGAATTTGAAGAACGTTTAAAAAGAATAGTACAAGAATTAAAAGAACAAAAAAATATAATTATTGTGATCGATGAAGTCCACACATTAGTTGGTGCTGGTGCAGCAGAAGGAGCATTAGATGCTGCGAATATTTTAAAACCTGCTCTAGCGCGTGGAGAATTACAATGTATAGGAGCGACAACAATTGATGAATACCGACAACATATTGAGAAGGACCCAGCTTTAGAACGCCGTTTCCAACCAGTTTGGGTAAATGAACCTAGTATAGAAGAAACTATAACTATTCTAAAAGGTTTGAGGCTACGTTATGAGCAGCACCATAGATTAGAAATTACAAATGAAGCTTTAACTGCAGCAGCAAATTTAGGTGCCCAATATATAGCTGATCGATTTTTACCTGATAAGGCAATTGATCTAATTGACGAAGGTAGTGCACGAGTTCGTTTAGTAAATTATCGTCTTCCTGAAGCTGTGCATATTTTAGATAAAGAATTGCGGACTATTTTGGATAATAAAGATTTAGCTGTTAGAGAGCAAAGGTTTGAAACAGCAACTGAAATCCGAGATGATGAATTAAATTTACGTGCTCAAATGGGTGCTATTATAAAAGCACAAAAAAGAATTGTACCAAAAGGAGTCTTAGAAAGATTAAAGGTTGGAGCTCAAGACATTGCTTCGATTGTGGCATTATGGACTGGTGTTCCAGTGACAAAAATTACCAAAGATGAAAATACAAGATTACTAGAATTAGAAAATGTTCTTCATCAACGAGTAATTGGGCAAAAAGAAGCTGTTTCGGCTGTAGCCAGAGCTGTACGAAGAGCTAGAGTTGGGATGAGAAATATGAAACGACCAATTGCAAGTTTCTTTTTCTCTGGGCCTACTGGAGTAGGAAAAACTGAATTAACAAAAACTCTTGCATCATTCTTTTTTGGCGCAGAAGATTCTATGGTTCGTTTAGATATGTCCGAATTTATGGAGCGTCATACTGTAGCGAAATTAATTGGTTCACCACCAGGTTATATTGGTTATAACGAAGGGGGACAACTAACTGAAGCTGTTCGACGTAAGCCATATACTGTTGTATTATTTGATGAAGTTGAAAAAGCTCATCCAGATGTGTTTAATTTATTACTTCAAATACTTGAAGATGGTCGTTTAACAGATTCTAAAGGAAGGGTTATTGATTTTAAGAACACAATATTAATAATGACTTCAAATTTAGGTTCCAAAGCAATCCAAAATAATGAATTATCTTCTCAAGGGATTGGTTTTGGTGGTGATACAGGTGATACTAAAAAAACAAAATACGCTCAATTATGTAATACTGTTGGTGAAAGTCTTAAAGCATTCTTTAAACCAGAATTTTTAAACCGTATAGATGAAATAATTGTTTTTGAACAATTAACCAAAAATAATATTAAGCAAATTGCAGTTATTATGGTAAAGGATTTAATAGAAAGAGTAAAAACGGAGAAAGAAATTTCACTATCTTTAACTCCTAGAATGATGGAACTATTAATTGAGGAGGGTTTTAACCCTACTTATGGTGCTCGACCTTTACGTCGTGCTCTTGTGAAATTAGTTGAAGACAAGGTTTCTCTTGAATATTTACGTTATAAAAAAGATCATGATGATGATGATCCTGTAGATATTTTAGTTGATGTCGATTTTGATAAAGTTAAAGTTTCAATATCAAAAACGATTAAAAAAGAAGAAGAAGATATTAAAGCTGAAGACAAGGAAAAACCAAAAGAAAAACCAAAATATAAAATTTCATTACCCAGACATAGACAACCAAAAGAACCTTCTATGTTAACTAAGAAAAAACCAGAAAATAGTCCATCTGGGGTATAATTTTTACGTTCTAATATATTAATATTATATATTAACAGGATTAAATTTTTTTTTTTGAAACTTATATTTTTATTTTAAATTAGATATAAATATAAGTTTTATGGGATAAAAAAGGCGTGGAATAAATTTTCTTTATTAACAATAATAATTGGGTCACCTGGGACTTGAACCCAGAACTTTTCGGTTAAAAGCCGATTACTCTACCATTGAGTTAGCAACCCACTATTAATGACATAATAACATATTAGCCAAGTATAGGTTATAGATACTTTATACTTGGCTAATATATTGTTAGTATGCTAATCCCATGCTACGCGTTGTTTCAGCGGCTAAATAAACACGAACACTTAAAAAATCTGTTGGACAAGCTGTTTCACAACGTTTACAACCAACACAATCTTCTGTACGAGGAGCTGAAGCAATTTGTCCTGCTTTACAACCATCCCAAGGAACCATCTCTAATACATCAGTAGGACAGGCACGAACACATTGCGTACAGCCAATACAAGTATCATAAATATTTACGGAATGTGACATATCTAATAATTCTTATAAGGAAATTCTATTTTGATAATTTAAAAGATTAAAAAATTAATGCTTAGTAAATAAATTCAGATTTACTAATAATCAATTATAGATTGTATTATATTGTAACGTAATAAAATTTTAATTGTCAATATGTAATATATTCCATTATTGTAATACCAACCGAAATTAGATAGGATATAGATTGTTTATCTCTAATTGTATAAAAACACAGTAGTAAGTTTAAAAGTAAACTAATAACGTTATAATAATATTATTAAATATTATTATAATAACGTTGCTATCTACCACGTTATTAATATGTAAAATAACTACAATAATAAGTAACAGGTTATTATTAACTTATATCTTGGTAAAAATTATAAATATTTTTGAAAAATACAAGTTACCTGGGAAGAATTAAAACTTATTTTAAAAAAACTATTATGGTTGCAACTTTAGAAAGACGCGAAAGTGAAAAAAGAGATTGGGGAACATTTGCTACATGGATCACTAGTACTGAAAACCGTTTATACATTGGTTGGTTTGGTTGTTTAATGATTCCTACATTATTAACAGCGGCTTCTTGTTACATCATTGCTTTTATCGCAGCACCTCCTGTAGATATTGATGGTATTCGTGAGCCAGTAGCCGGATCTTTATTATACGGTAACAACATCATCAGTGGTGCTGTGATACCTAGTTCAAATGCAATTGGTATCCATTTCTACCCAATTTGGGAAGCTGCTTCAGTTGAAGAATGGTTATACAATGGTGGTCCTTACCAATTAATCGTATTCCATTTCTTAATTGGTGTTGCTTGTTGGATGGGTCGTGAATGGGAACTTAGCTACCGTTTAGGTATGCGTCCTTGGATTTTCGTAGCATTCTCTGCTCCAGTAGCAGCAGCTTCTGCGGTATTCCTAATTTACCCTATCGGTCAAGGTAGTTTCTCTGACGGTATGCCTTTAGGTATTTCTGGTACATTTAACTTCATGATCGTTTTCCAAGCTGAACATAACATTTTAATGCACCCATTCCATATGGCTGGTGTTGCTGGTGTGTTTGGTGGTTCATTATTCAGTGCTATGCATGGTTCTTTAGTAACTTCAAGTTTAATCCGTGAAACAAGTGAAGTTGAATCTGTTAACTACGGTTACAAATTCGGACAAGAAGAAGAAACTTACAACATTGTAGCTGCACATGGTTACTTTGGTCGTTTAATCTTCCAGTACGCTAGTTTCAACAACTCTAGAGCTTTACATTTCTTCCTTGCAGCATGGCCTGTAGTTGGAATTTGGTTAACAGCTTTAGGTGTTAGTACTATGGCATTTAACTTAAATGGTTTTAACTTTAACCAGTCTGTTGTAGATAGTGAAGGTCGTGTTATTAACACATGGGCTGATATCATCAACCGTGCAGATTTAGGTATGGAAGTAATGCATGAACGTAACGCTCATAATTTCCCATTAGATTTAGCATCTAACGAAATTCTTCCTGTTGCGATTTCTGCTCCTTCTGTTGTTGGTTAATTCACTTAAAATAATCAGATTTATTTCTGTATTATTATCTTATCTATAGCTACTGTTTGGCGTAAATAAGAGAGATAGATCAAAAGATCGCTAGAGTAATAAGAAGTATAAAACTTCTTATTACTCTATATACATATATAACATAATAGATTTGCATTCTAATATTCCTAAGTATTTTTTAAAACATAAAAGCTTATTCTATGTTAAGATGGGTATAATTCATATATTATCAAACATTACTGCATTTAAGTATTAATACTAAAACAAATAAAATTATATATTTTAAGATAATATTTTAAGCACATAACCGGTAATTAATGACAAATAAAAATGCTTTTTCTATCTTATCTATACCTAAAAATATATAAAGAAATAAACTCTCTTTAGATAGTGACACTATGGTATGTAAAAATTTTATTAGGTTATAATCAATGAATTTTATTATATAGTGAAGATAACAAGAAAATATAGGTATTGGGTAATTTATCCTGGAGTGTGCAAAAAATAAATAAATGCTGGGAAAAAAGAATTTGATGGAGCTGTAAAACAAATGATGTTATATTATATATTAAACCTTCGAATATTTTATAATAAGATTATTATATAATTTTACAGGTACAAAAAAGGTATGTAGAGTAAATTCAATTAATCACATGTACAAAAAATTATTAGAATATGTTGTACATGTGATTAAATAAATTCAGACTATACGGAAATTATTTACTTATATTTCTCATTTTAATTTAGCTTAATTTAAATATATTATAAGCTAAATACACTACTAGCCGTAATATCGGCGTCTGTAATTGTAACTAAATCTGCTTTAGTAAGTACACGCCCACCACTATCAAAATTACGGTTTGCTTGTCTCATTCGAGCTCTATCCAAAGAATTTCTTATACTTCGGGCATTTGCAAATAGTGGCTGTTCACGACGTTTTAAAATATAATTTAAAAATGCTGGTTCCGCTTCAGGAGAAAACTGATATTGTTGTTCTTCTAGCATCATTTTAGCAATAATAAGTAGTTCATCTGGAGAATAATCTGGGAAATCAACATGGTTTGCTATTCGTGAAGATAAACCTGGGTTAGAGCTATAGAATTGTTCCATACGTTCTTTATACCCTGCGAAAATAATTACTAAATCATCACGTTGGTTTTCCATAACTTGTAATAGAATTTCAATTGCTTCACTTCCATAGTCTCTCTCATTATCTGGCTTATATAAATAATAAGCTTCATCAATAAATAAAAGACCACCCATTGCTTTTTTCAGTACTTCTTTAGTTTTTGGGGCAGTGTGTCCAATATATTGTCCAACTAAATCATCTCTAGTTACTGTTAATAAATGTCCTTTTTTTGAATGCCCTAATTTAAAAAGAATATCAGCCATACGTGTTGCAACAGTAGTTTTACCTGTACCTGGACTGCCAGTAAAAGACATATGTAAGCCTGGGTTTCCAGTTGTGAACCCTAGGTTTTCTCTTAATTTGTCTATAACTAGTAATGCTGAAATTTCTTGAATTCTTGTTTTAACAGGTATTAAACCAACTAATTCTTCTTCCAATATGTCAATTATTGTTTTTATTTGTGTGTCTAAATAGACTTGTTTTAAGTTTAAATTTTTTTCTAACGATAAATTTTCTAAGCTTTTTAGTGTTTCCATATTTTTTTCACTCCTAAGTAAAAATATTTATTGATTAATGATTTTTTTTTAATTTTTATTTGTCCATAATTTATTAAAATTAATCCCCAATAACTTACTAAAAATGTTGGAAAGTAATTAAGATACTTTTATAAGAAAATAAAAATAGGGATCTTAGTTTTTATTTTCTTGATTAGTTTGAATTATAATAAAAGTATTAATAAATGATTTTTTAGTCTTGTGGATTTAAATAAGTATTATTAATAAGTATTTCCATTTTTATGTATATAAAAATATTTAAATAATTACTCAGGAGAACAATCGTATGAATTGGCAAGTTATTGGTCAAGTAATTACTGCAACACTAATTATTGTATCAGGCCCACTAATTATTTTTATAGCAAAAAAAGCTGATTTATAAATTTTTATAAATAGTATCTAGGCTAATTTTTTGAGTTTCTGAGGCACTTGAGTCATTAGGTTGTACAAATAATTTGCAATGACATTCTTTCCGTTCGCGCATTGAAACACAAGGGCAAACCCAATAATTTAGTTCAATTTCAGCTTTTTCACTACGAAAATTTCTACAAGGACATAACGGAACTCCATACTTATCTTTATAAGTAGCTAACCCTGTAATAATTACAGAAGTTATTGAAGGGTCTAAGCAAAAAAAGGTATTAGTTTGTTTAGCGTAGATTTCTGCAAAGTTATGCATTTCTTTTAGACGATTATAAAAATTTTCACTCTTTGTTGAATGCATTCGTATAGTTTAAATTTAGTCTTAAATCTATGTGTTAGTATCGTTTACTACAAAATTTATTAATAAAATATATTATGTTAATTAATTATTTACCTTCAATTTTAGTCCCTTTAGTTGGGCTAGTTTTTCCTGCGGTTGCTATGGGCTTATTGTTTATCTACATTGAAAAAGACACTATTGAATAATTTTCGAAATTTCCAAGGTTCTCTAGAGAACCTTGGAAATTTCGAAAATTATTCAATAGTGTCTTTTTCAATGTAGATAAACAATAAGCCCATAGCAATTGATCGTTAAAGTGAAGACCCTAACCCAGAATAAGAACCAAAAATAAAAGTCCCTACAACAACTATAACTCCTAGGCCACCAACTAATGCGACTAACCAAAGTGGTATTCTTCCTGTTCCTGCCATAATATTCTCTTACTCCTATATCTTTTCTTAACCTTATAAAAATCCTATCTAGTAATTACAAAATTCTTTAGTTAAAGAAATAACTAGAGAAAAGTACTGCTAATATGAAAAATAATAATAAACCCCAGTATAAAGATGTACGACTTATTTCAACTTCTTGCTTATTAGGATTTGGACCTGTCATTGAATAAACTCCTATCGTTGGATAAATTGCATTGATGTAATTGCACCTATAAAGAATATCGTTGGGACAGCTAAACCATGTATAGCAAGCCAACGGAAAGTAAAAATAGGGTAAGCTACAGGTTGATTTGTATTTCTAGTCACGTATTTCTCCTAAATTTTATATTTTTTTTTATAATCCTCTTGTTAAGTCTTCTAGTTCTTGCTTAGCACTAAATCTATCATTTACTAACGGAACTTGTTGTCTGTCCTGTGTAAAGTATTCATTAGGTCTAGGAGTTCCAAAAACATCATACGCTAAACCAGTACTTATAAATAACCAACCAGAAATAAATAAAGAAGGAATTGTAATACTATGAATAATCCAATAGCGTACACTTGTTATGATATCAGAAAAAGGACGTTCCCCTGTTGAACCACCAGACATTTTAAAACTTTCTCCATTTTATAAAAATATATTATACTTTTCTTGTTTATAAGTATAACAAAATTATTTCTCATTCCTATTAAAATCTCATTAAATAGAATTAGGTTAAAAAATTTTTAAGTGGAAATTTTTCTTATTAGCGAGCAGCGAGAATCGAACTCGCATCAATAGCTTGGAAGGCTATGGTTTTACCACTAAACTATGCTCGCACTTATAACCTACTATAATATAATTTATTTATGTTTATTAGTTTTATTCTAACTAAAAGATAAATAAATAAATAAGTAGTTTAAAAAAAATATTATCTATACTAATTTTAATAAATTAAAGTCCTTCTAGATTAATATTTAAAAATCTTGCTAATTCAGAGGCTTCATTTTCCAAAATCTCTAAAGACCTTGGTTGTTCAACAGGTGTAAGTGGAATTTCTCGTTGATCCTTTGTACATAGATAAATAACACGCTTAGGGTTAATACCATCTTGAATATTTAATTTAATGCTTTTAATATTTTTGAACGCATATACTAATAATATTTGACGGTTTTTTCCTGGAAATCCACGTCGTACTATTCTAATCAGTTCATTTTGTTTATCAAATTCATTATATCCGCTACCAACATCCCAAAAAACAGTAAGCCCAATATATATACTTAAACTTATAGCAACAACTCCGTAGAATGTCATAACCAGCCCTTGAGGTAAAAAGGATAATTCTGTAGAGTTGATAAAAAATAATAAATTCTTTTGTAAATAACTCGAAATACCTGTAAGTAAAAACCCCAACCCCCCAAAAAATAAAATAAATGTCCAAAAATAATTGCTAAAACGTCTAGAACCAACTACAATATCACGTTTTAATAAGTTATTAATTTTCTCAGTACTCATAATTCTTTCTTTATTTTCTTAACAGTATAGAATTTATAAATGTTTAGACTAAAATTCTAAATTTAATTTAAATATTAACAAAACTAAAAAAACTAAATTAATTTAATTCCTTTAAGACCTAAAAACAAACCAGATGCAAGTACAAAGGCGATACCTAACAATAAAACATAATCAATAAGAACACTCATTTTTTTTTCCTTGGCTAAAAATTATAAAAAATGATATAATATACTATTATATATCTAAAACCAAAAATACACTAATTTAATTGGCTCAACTGGTTCAAAAAAAAATTTTTCATTCACTGGAATCCTAAATTATTCTCTTTTAAAAAGATATAAATATTTTTATATAATAAAGTTTTACAAAATACTTATGACAAGTTTTATTAAACCTTACAACGATGATCCTTCGGTTGGGCACTTATCAACACCAGTCACTTCATCAGCAGCAACAAAAGCTTATTTAGGTAGTTTACCAGCTTATAGAAAAGGACTATCTCCTCTTTTACGAGGGTTAGAAATTGGTATGGCACACGGTTATTTATTACTAGGACCTTTTGAAAAATTAGGACCATTACGAACGTCTGAAATTTCACTTTTAATTGGGTTTCTATCTTCTGTAGGTTTAGTAACAATATTAACTGTTTGCTTAGCTATGTATGGGAAAGCAACTTTTCAAGATTCTGAGGTGATTAATAAAAATGATTTATTAAATGGTAAAAATTGGAATCAATTTACTTCTGGATTTTTTATTGGTTCATTTGGAGGCGTTAGTTTTGCTTATTTAATACTTCTTAATTTAGATTATTAGTGAAAAAGTTTTTGAACATCTAAATTTTTTAGATGTTCAAAAACTTTTTCACTAATAATCTAAATTAAGGAATTTAATATATAAACGTGTTTTTAATATAGCAAAACAATATTTATAAAATTTTCCAGATAATTGAGACTCAGTAACTTTCAAGTTAACAACCAAAGTTAAACGTTTTCTAATATTTCTATTATTAATTATTACTGAATTCAAGCGACTTGAATATAATTCATCTTTAACCATAAGAATAGATACAAATGAAACTCCTAAGCCCGCCTGAACCCCACGTTTAATAGCTTCAATAGAATTAAGCTCAAGCTTTATTTTTAGTTTATCACTTTCAATATTAAATTTTTCTAAAACATTATCCATTAATTTTCTACCAATAAAATCAGGTTTTAAAGTAATAAAATCTAAATTATATAACTTTTCGCTAGTTATACTATAAACATCCTTGAATTTATGAGATTTAGGTAGAATCAAGACTATTTCTTCTTGGAAATAAGGTGTGCTATATAATGAACTATATAATTCTTTAGGTATTTCTTCTTCTTCAACAATTCCTATATCAACTTTACCATTAACAATATTCCAAGATATACAATTAGTAGAATCAATTTCTAGCTTTACATGTATATAAGAATATCGTCTGCAAAATAAATCGATAATTTTTGGTAATATATATGTTCCTACTATTTCATTAGAGCCAATCGTTAAGCTAATTCTCTTTAACTTTTTTAAATAAACAATAGCCTTATCAGCTTCTTCACACAATCTTAAAATTTTATCTGCATAATCTAGTATTAATTCTCCGGTGAAAGTAAAATATATTTGTTTTTTCCTGCGGTCTAAAATTGGCGAATCAATCTCATATTCTAGTTTTTGTATTTGTAAACTGAGTGCGGGTTGAGAAAGGTATAATCTTTTAGCTGCTTGCTTTATCGTAGCTTCATTTTTTATCGCTTGAATAATTCTTAATTGTTCAAGGCTAAATGGGAAATATTTCATTTTACATTAATATACTCCAAATCGTTGTAGAAATTTTACACTAGATTATAATTTTATTTAATTGATAGATCAAACCATTAAAGATTATTAGATATGCAAAATTTAAATAAACAGCACTTAACTTTTAAATAATGAAATATATATATATATTAGTATTTGACATAATTCTGATGTCTCATAGACAATAATGTTTAGAGTAAAAAGTATTTCTATCAAATCTAGTATACTATTAATAACTTTAGTATGTAAAGGTTATTAATAGTAGTAATTTTTGTGTTAAATATTATTAGCTCTAACCGTAAAATATTTTATAAGTAGACTAATAATATAATTATATTGGAGAAATAGTTCATTTTTCTATAGGGAGAATCTATTAAATTTTTTATTAGGAATATTAGTATGGATATACGTCTTATATTTGTTTTTGCTCCTGTGTTAGCAGCAGCGTCTTGGGCATTATATAATATTGGTCGAGTAGCATTACAACAATTTAATAAATTAGCTTCGCGTTAGAATAAATAATATGAAAAGTGTGTGAGATAAATAATCTCATTTCATTAACTTTTCATATTACTAAATACAATTTAACCTTAAAATCTATTAATTCTTTTTATATTGAATATTTTGGATAAAATTTATTATAAACTAAATCAACCTATAAGTTTGGTTTATTTGCACTTGACAATAATAATAAAATAAGGTTATACATATATGTAGTCAAATATAATAATTATTTAAATTATTATTATCTATATGTTATAATAATAACAAATAGATTCTTACTATCTATCTTTTGATTATGATCTGAAAATAAATGCAACGAGGAGTATTACTCTAATGGCTGTACCTAAA